TAATACGACGTGAGTCAGTATAGATTCTATCCTCGGAAGGCAAAATTAATAAAATAAGAACCTCTTATTAGTACGAAAGGACCATAAGAGATGATTCAATAGTGTATCTGTTGTTATATATTAGCATAGCAGAGTAGCCACAATCATAAATAGATAAGTACTGAAAGCATCTCAAGTACGAAACAGATCTTAGTTTTATTAATATAGAAATAAGAAATAGATTATTTCTATTGGTTTATTAAAAAAACCATAAAATAGGATACAAATGAATGTTTAGTATTACTAAATAATTGAATAACTTAATTCATCCATATCAATATAAAAATAATAATAATAAAAAAATATTATATTATTTATAATAATAAAATTATTAAAAGATAAATATAATAATAAAAAATATTTTAAAAAAGATAAGATTAAAATAATCAAAAAGATTCGCTAAAAAAATACCAAAAAAAGCGCTTTTCCTATAAAAATTTTTTATATTTTCATCTTTAAAAAATATTTTACACTTTTTAACAGATAGATGGCCTAATGGCTGGGCGCCCTTTTTGGGAAAGGGAATTCGGAGTTCGAATCTCCACTATTTGATATTTTTATTTATAACTTATTTATTTTGTAATTTATTTATTTATTTATTAATTGGTGTTATAGCATAAAGGTAATGCAGTGTACTGTTAATGCACCTTATGAAAGTTCGATTCTTTCTAACACCTTTAAATTTAAGATATTTTATTTATTATAAATATTATTATAGGTACCAGCGATATTTTTATGTCTTAGCGAAGATATAGGATTAATCTAATCTTAACTATCCTTATCTAATTTTTGAACATACTTTTTATTTAATCTTATTTAATCTTATTTTTATTGGACAAACTGCTATTGGCGTAGTGTGGGCGATTGCTAATTGTCTGGTTTTATAACCATAGGAGTTCGAATCTCCTTTTGTCCGATATAAATTTATATTGAAAAATATAAATACTTTTTTTCTTAATATTTTAAACTATTTTATTTAATATTATTTACTTTATTCTTATTATTGATAATCATAACCTATTATATTTATTTATATTGTATAATTATCATAAAATTCTTAATAAAATTATTTATAATCAAAATAATAAAACTAATTATTTTAATTTTCATTATAATCAACATGATCTTAATAATAAAGATATTATTGCTAATAATATTATTAATTCTTTTTTCTCTTTTAAAAAATCTATTAAAACTAATAATTCTATTTTTTATACTCCTATTATTATTAGTAAACCTTCTATTTCTCATACTAATAATAATATTTATATTAATATTTTCTATTTTATTAATAATTCTAATAGTAAAATTAAAGATAAAAATATTAATTATAATAATAATAATAATAATAGTTTTAATAGTAATGATAAAGAAATTTTTAATAATAAAATTGTAAATCTATCTAAAATTCTATCAGTGATTTATAATAAATCAGTTAAAATTAATATAACTCGTATTAATTATCCTTATCTTAATAGTAACATTCTTGCTAAATATCTATCTATTAATGCAAATACAAATACTTTCCAACATTTTGTTGAATCTATTATTACTTATCCTAATCTTAATCCTACAGGATATAATTCTATTTATGATAATGATAATTTTACTCTACCTAGTTTTATTACTGATATTACTATTCAACTTTCTGGACGACTTGTTACTGAAAAAGCTATTCCTCGTGTTACTAAAAAAATTAGTCGTATTAGCTCTGATCAAGTTAGTCTTGGTACAAAACTAAAACAATTTGGATATAATGAAAATTCAGAACGTAATATTTTTATTGATAAATCTTCATTTACTTCTAAAAATCATCTAGGTTCATTTACTATTAAAGTTATTATTAGTTCTATTATTACTAATACTTAATATATAATTTTATTTATTATATTTATTAGTTGAAAAATCCCCTTAATGAATTAATTTTTAATATATTATTATAGGTACCAGCGCTTTTTTGCATACTCAGCGAATCTTTTATTTTTAATAAATATATCTCTTTTATTTTTATTATATATATATTATTATTATTATTTTTATTATTTATTTACTTAAATTATTATTTTTACTTTTACTTTTTTACTTAAATTATTATTATTTAATTAAATTATTATTATTTCCTTTTATAATAGCAATAATATATGAAATTAGACCAATCGATAGCATAACATTAACATTAACCATTTACATTAACCATTTACATTAACATTTACATTTATATTAACCATTTACATTAATATTAACCATTTACATTAATATTAATATTAACCATTTATATTAATCATTAACCATTTACCATTTACTATTAACCATTAATCATTAATCATTAATCATTAATTATTAACATTACCTTACTGACTATTATACTATTTTACTATTCTACTATTCTAGTATTAGCTACTTTCAACTATTTTTAAGTATTAAGTAAGAAAAAATAGTTAAAAAATTAGAAAAAAGTAGAAGTAAAAGTAAAAGTTAAAGTAAAAGTTAAAGTTAAAGTTAAAGTTAAAGTTAAAAAAAGATAAAAGTATCTAGTTGAAAAGTACTAGTATTCGGAATTGAACCGAAACCTGGGTATTGGAAGTACCTAATTCTACCATTAAACTATACTAGCATATAAATAATCAACTATTAATTATAATCAACTATAAAATAATCAACTATAAATTATAAATTATAAATTATAAATTATAATAATAACCGACTATTTTCGTCGAAAAATGGAATTAGAATAATAATTAGAATAATAATTAGAATAATAATTATAATTAGTTGCTATTATTTTCTACTTTTCTACTTTTCTACTTTTCGACTTTTCGACTTTTCGACTTTTTTTGTTAATAGTATAAAATTATATAAAAATTATATAAAAATAATATAAAAATAATATAAAAATAATACAAAATAAGTGTATAATGATCCTATATTATCCTTCCCGACTATTGTAGCTAAAAAAAGTAGCTAGTAGCTAAAAAAATAGTAGAAAATAACTTAAATAAAAAGTAATAATGTACTAAGTGATAAAATAGGTGTATATGATAATATTAAGATTAAGATTAAGATTAAGATTCAGATTAAGATTCTCATAAAGACTTTTATCGTTTCTCATTTATCATTTATCATAAAGACTTTTATCATTTTTGCGTTCTTCTGCTCCCTATAATAATATTATATTATATTATATTATATTATATTATATTATATCACATTTTAGCGTTCTTAGCAAATATATTATATCACATTTCATCATTTTAGCGTTTTTGTCCTCCCTATAAATTTATTTATTTGTTGGTTACCATTTTTGCGTTCTTATCCTCCCTATAATTTTATTATCCTCCCTTTTACCCTTTTACAAAGGTCCAACTAGCTATTAAAACATTTTTTTTTTATAATTTAATCTTTTAATGTTTAAATGTTTTAATGTTTAAATAGCGGGATAATTATATTTATCCTCCCTTTTACAAAGGTCCAACTAGCTATTTTTTACTTATTTTTTACTTATTTTTTACTAAAAATAGCGGGATAATTTTATTTTTATTTATATTTATATTTATATTTATATTTATATTTCTATTTTTATTTATATTTATAGAAATATTTATATTTTTATTTATTGGTATTTTGTCATTTTTGCGTTCTTATCCTCCCTATAATTATTTTAGATAATATTGATCTTAAATAGCGTAGATCTACTACCTATAAATTTTACCCCATCCCTAAGATTTTTATGCTTTTATTTATATTATATATATTGGAATTTGTCATTTTTGCGTTCTTATCCTCCCTATAATATTATTTATTTAACTTGCTATTAAATAGCGTAGATCTACTACCTATAAAATATTTACACCCCCTAAGATTTTTATACTTTTATTTATATTATATTTATTTATTTCTTTCCTTTTCTTTCCTTTTCTTACTTTATCTTTATACCCTTTTCCCTTTTTATTTATTTATTTACTTTTTTACTACTATTTTTATTTATATTTTATTTATTTATACTTGAAAAAGATAACATAACATAACATAACATAACATAAGATAAGTTTATATTTCTATTTATATTACTATTATTATTTATATTTCTATTTCTATTATTATTTCTATTTCTATTATTATTTCTATTACTATTATTATTTCTATTTCTATTACTATTACTATTACTATTACTATTACTTTGAGAGAGTATAGGTACAATTTATATCCTTTTTATATATTATCTACTATTCTTTTTATACTTTTTATACTTTTTATACTTTTTCCTTTTTTATTAGTACTTAGTACTTACTACTTAGTACTACTACTTTTTTTACTTTTTTAAATTAATTATTTATTATGAATAATTAATAAAAAAGTTTATTTTTCTTTATTTTTTATTAGTACAATTATTATTATTATAGTAGAGAATAGTTATTTATTATATTACAGATTACAGATTACAGATTACAGATTACATATTAATGTTAATTTTATATATTAACATATATTATTTATATTTTTATTATAATGCTTGGAGCTGCTAAATTTATTGGTGCAGGTATTGCTACAATTCCTCTTGCTGGTGCAGGTATCGGTGTTGCTATTGTATTCTATGCTCTAATTCAAGGTACATCTCGAAACCCTAGTGTTAAAAACCAACTATTCCAATACGCTGTTCTTGGATTTGCTCTTGCTGAAGCTACTGGTCTATTTGCTCTAATGGTATCATTCATGATCCTATTCTCTTAATTTATTTTATTTGACCATTTCTTCATCAATTATCTTGAATATACAATCTACAATCTATTTTTTCAATCTAGAATCTACAATCTACAATCTACAATCTAGAATTTAGAATTTAGAATTTAGAATCTACTTTTTTGATTTAAGATTTACATAAAGATAAACATAAAGATAAAGATAAAGATAAAGATATATTTATATTTATTTATATATTTTTATCCCCTTTTATACCTTTTTATCTATTATCTACTTTTCGACTCGACTTTTTTTACTTGTATTTGGTATTTGGTATTTGGTATTTGTTATTTGTTCGGGTAGAAAATAGTCGATAGTATGATAGTAGTTATTCTGTCATTAAGTATGTTAATATGTAAGTATGTTGAAATTGGTAGACAAGCTATTCTTAGGAAATAGTGAATTTTTATTCGTAAGGGTTCAAGTCCCTTTACTTACAAACTAACCTTTTATCTATTATTTTTATTTTTTATATCAACTATTTTTTATCAACTATTTTTTTTATCTACTAATCTACTTATCTACAATAGTCGGGTATTGAATTGGATTGCATTAATAGGTAATTCTAGCTCATCTGGTAGAGCACCGATCTGTGGCTTCGGTGGGTTTGGTTCGAGTCCAAAGTTTTACCCTTTTTTTCTTTATTTATTTTATATTTTTAGATTTATTTTATATTTTTAGATTTATAGATTTATATATTTATATATTTATATATTTAATATAATATTAATAGATTAGATATTTGCTACTATTTTTTTATCGGGGGGGGGGGCCTATATTTTTTATAGGTAGCACAGATACGCTTTTTTTTATTCATTGTTAAAACTACTACTTTTTATAGGCAGCACAGATACGCTTTTTCTTTTACACCTATTTTTACTTTTATAGGTTGAACATATACGATTTTTTTATTCATTTTATTATTCTTATTATATAGGGAGAGATAAATACGCTTTTATTATATTTCACACCTTTTTATCTACTATTTTTCAACCTTTTTATTATTCTTACTATTATTTTTTGTCTTAGAATTAGTCAAACCAAACTTTTTATTCTTACACCAACTCCTACTACTACTACAACACCAACCACTTATTACCCTTTTCTATTCACCTTTTTTCTTTTACACTTTTTCACCCTTTTTATACCTACTTCCAACTTTTCTTCCCGACTTCCCTTTTTTTTATACTAGACAATCTACAATCTACAATCTACAATCTACAATCTACAATCTACAATCTACAATCTACAATCTACAATCTACAATCTACAATCTACAATCTACAATCTACCACTATTTTTTCTTTTATACTAGACAATCACAATGTCTACCCTTTTTACACTCATCCTTTCCTATTTTATACGTACTATACTACAGCAGAATGCCATTCTTTTCCACCCTAAATTATTTTTATAGGTAGAGAGAATGTCTTTTTTATTCATTTTAACCTCTTACTTCTTATAGGTAAAGAGAATGTCGAAAAAATTTCTCATTTTCATTTTATTATTTATAGGCAGAGAGAATGTCGAAAAAATTTCTCATTCACTAAAAAAAAAACTTTCCCTATAAAAATTGCTTTCATCCTTACTTTTATCCTTTTTATTTTTCTTTTATTTGTATATAGGTTATATACTAGATACCCTTTTTATTTTTCTATTTTTTATTCCTTTCTAGTATATTATATCTTATGAAGATATACACATTTTATATACTTAATATATACCCTTATATTTGAGTATACCTTTTTATTATATATTTATCATACCTTTTTATATATACTTTATTATATTTGACTTCAATATATTATATCTAATATTTTATTATATTCTTTTTAGTAAAATATACTACTATACTTTTTACTATACACTATATTATACTATACCTTTTTAATACAATATATATTATTTGAATTATATTTGACTATATTATTTATATATATACCTGATATATACCTGATATATACCTGATATATACCTGATATATACCTGATATATACCTGATATATACCTGATATATACTTTATACTTTTTATTTATACTATTATTATACTACTTTATACTTCTATTATAGACTCTATATACTATAGAATACTATACTATTATATACTATAGAATAGAATAGAATAGAATAGAATACTATATTATTTTATATTACTTTATATTACTTTATATTACTTTATATTACTTTATATTACTTTATATTACTTTATATTACTTTATATTACTTTATATTACTTTATATTACTTTATATTACTTTATACAATACAGAGTATTTGATTACTTTATTATATTACGTATATTTACTTTATTTGAGTATTATACTATTATTATTATACTATGTAATATTACATATTACTTATTACTTACTAGAGTACTATTATACTTATTATACTTATTATACTTATTATACTTATTATACTTATTATACTTATTATACTTATTATATTTGAGTATTAGTATATTATACTTACTTTATTATATACTTACTTTTATATACGAGGTATACTATTATTATATTATATATTATTATATTATTATATATTATTATATTATACTATCTAATATCTAATATTTCATTACTTACTTTATTATTTATTTATTATTATATTACAATATTATTTGTATATTATACTTATTATACTACTATATTACTACTATATTATTATATTATTATTTATATTTATTATACTAGTATATTATTATATTGGGTATATTTATACTTTAATTACATTACAATATTATTGTATACAATACTTACATATATTGGGTATATTTATACTACATTACTATACATTATTATTATATATTATATTTTACTTACTTACTATATATTACTACATTACATTATTATATTATTATTTTGTATTTAGTATTATATTATTATACTTATTTATATACTAATATAGTTATATAGAAATATAGTTATATTATACTTTATTTTATTTTATAGTATTATATTATTATATTATTATTATTTAGTATTATTATATTATTTAGTATTATACTTTTATATATTGGGTATACTATTATTATACTTGTAGATTATTGATTAATCATTAATAGATTATACTTTATACTTTATAATATTGGGTATATTTTATTATATTGGGTATATTGGGTATATATTATAAATATGGGTATATATTATAAATATGGGTATATTGGGTATATATTATAAATATGGGTATATTGGGTATATATTATAAATATGGGTATATTTATACTACACAAAAATAAATAAATGAATGTTGGTCACGTGTGCAGGCCAACATAATTTTATAGGGAGGTAGAAAGTGTGAATAAAAAGTAATAAAAATGAGGCTCATACCTATAATATGTTCAAAAATTACTGAAAATATTTATAGGGAGCATAGAATGTCAAAATAAAGGTAGGTCCTTAACGAAGCTAATTGGTAATAATAGTATTAATAATTAAAATAAGTAATATTATTAATAAAAATTCTAAAAATATAGAATAATTCTAAAATAAGTAAAATATATAAATAATACTAAAATAAGTAAAATATATAAATAAATAAGAATAAGAATAAGAATAAGAAAAATATATATAAATATATAAATAAATAAGAATATAATTAGTAAATAATAATAATAAATATAATAATAATAGAATTAGATTATAATTAGAATAATAAAAGTATAAATAAGAAAAAATAATAAAATAGAATATAGAATATAAATAATATAAATTATAAATAAGATAAATAAGATATATAAATAATAAATGTTATCTTGGGGGGTGATAATTTTATAGGAGGGTGAGAATGTCAAAATTAGTGTAAAAGGTACAAAAATTATAATTCTAGAAAGAATAATTTTAATTTCAGTATTATTATAGAAATAAATTTATTTATAAATATAAAATAATAGTTATATTATCGAATAGTTTATCGGGAGGATTTTGATTATATTTCTATTTCTATTTACTATTAGTTATTAAAATAGTGGATAAAAATAGTGGATAAAAGTATAAAAAAGTTGGATATCAGAGAATGTTAAAAATAGTTTATAGTAGATAATTGTAGAAAGAATAATTTTAGTATTATAATAGAAATAAATAAAAAATAAAAAAATAAGAGTAATATTAACGAACAGTTTCTCGGAAAGGTACTTTTTATAGGAGGGTGAGAATGTTTAAATTTGATGTAATTTAATAAAATATTTTATAGGGAGGTAGAATGTCGAAATTACATGTAAAGCAATTAAAAATATTTAATATAAATTTATTTTATACTTATTAGTAATATTAATTATATTAATTATAATTTATAAAAATAAATAAGAATATATAGGCTATTATATTGTATGATTAATAATTGATATTTATATTATTTTAATAAGAATTATTAATAAATAATTTAAAATTAGAATTTTATAAATTATAGAATTATTTTAACAATTAATTATATTAATACTAATTAAATAATAATAATAAAATAAGATTAGTAATAAAATAATATAATTAATTATAATAGTAATTGTTTAATCCTAGCAATGTTCGAACGTTTTCTGGTGGTTTAACTCATGCAAGTCAGATATTTATAAATAGATTAATATTTTTAATATTAATAATAAATTGAAGGCGTGCGGGCGAAGATGAATTAATTAGATACCTTAATAAAAATATAATAATAAATATTGATTATTAAGATTTGTTAATTCTTTTTTAGGTAGTTGTTGTGGTAATGGCGCAACAAGCCAATGATAAATAGAAATGAGCGAAAGCTTTAATTTCCGCAATTGGTTTTAATAGACCGATTAGTGACTTTTGTCACTGCTGCAGAGGAGAATATTGGGCAATGTTCGAAAGAATGACCCAGCTAACCAGAACTTTAGGAAAAATTCCAAAGTGTCGTAAAGTAAGATAATGACATAACTTTACTAATAGTCCAATCTAAGTATCGTGCCAGCAGACGCGGTTATACGAACTGGGCGAACGTTGAATGAATTAATAGGTTTTAAGGATCTGTAGGCTGTAAATAAAAATAGTAAAAAATAATAATTATTTTATTTACTAGAATTAAATAGAGGATAGTAGAATGCTAGAAGTAGGGATGATATCTTTTAATATCTAGTGGAATACTAAAGGTGAAAACAACTATCCAATTATTAATTGACGCTGAGAGATGAAAGTTTGGGTAGCGATCCAGATTAGCTACCTGAGTAGTCCAAACTGTAAACTATTTACACTTATTCTTTAGTTATATTTATAATTAGAGAAAAAGCTAAATGCTGTGTGTGTAACACCTTGTTAGTAATTTCTCAAGATTGAAATCAAAAGGATTAGACCATTCTTAAGACCCGGTGTGGAACATGTTGTTTAATACGACAATACGCGTAAAATCTTACCTCTTCTTGTATATTAATTATCTTAAATAATATATTTTATTTATTAAATATTAATACAGGTGTTGCATGGCTGTCGGCAGTTCGTGTCGTAAGATGTCAGGTTGAGTCCGCCAACGAACGCAATCCATATTTTTAAAATATAAATAAATATAATATTAATATATAAATATTATATAAAAAATAATTTAAAAATATCACTTTAATAAAAAGGATAAAAATGGAATACGATAAGCCGTCATGACCCTTATGAAGTAGGGCTACAGACGTGTTACTAAAATCTAACAATAAGATACGAAGCTATAAAGAAAATAGTGGAGTAAATCTTAGAAATGAGATTAAAAAAGGATTATAGACTGAAATTTGTCTATATGAATCAGGAATACCGAGTAATCGTTAATAATAACGTAACGGTGAACTATACATTAGGAAGATACTAACTGTCTATCACATCTTGGTTTTGTTAAGAACTGGAACTTGACAAATAGAGTATAGAGTATATAATACTTGTTAAGGACATAATTAATGGAACTAAGGTGAAGTTATAGCAAGGTAGCCGTAAGGGAACTTGTGGCTGATTGATAATAAAACAAAATAATCCCCATAAAAAATAAATAAAATATTATAATATAAAATTTATAGGTATAAGCTTCATTGAGTGAAATTCTTATCGAAGCAATTTACTCCAAATGATATAAATCTCATAAATCTAATTTATATTAAATAAAGTATCTGTTCTACCTATAAATTTATAAATTTATAAAATATAAAAAAAAATATACTTAAATTATAAATATAAAAATATATTAACATTAATCTATTAATAATACCATATAATATAATATAATATCAATTAGTTTCACTAAGAATATCATTATAATTAGCGTTCTTCACCTCCCTATATTTTAATTGGTTATAAATTTATTTATTAAAATTATTATAAATTATTATAATTATAATAATATTATATTCTAATTACATTAATTTATCTAATAAAGCATAAATATTTGCTAAAATATTAATATAATATTAGATAACTTTATAAAATATTTTATATTAAAATAAATAATATAGGTATATTTTTATAAGTATTTTCGATGCGCACAAGATTATTTTATATATTATATACTTTTTTATTTATATTTCATTATTTGCGCTATATTAATATATTACTATTGGAAATTTTTATCTTTTAATATATTATTATTATCATTTATTATACTTTTTATTATTTATTACTCATTATTATTCTTATTATCATATTATTACTATTTTTATTAATTATATATTTATTTATCTAATTTATTCTTATTTATATAATACTAATTCTATTAATCTAGTAGATTCGCTAAGAAATTCACTTATTTTGCGTAGATGCACCTATAATTTCCTATATTTTATAATTATTATTTATAATCTATTTTATATTTTTATTATATACTTTATTTTATTCTTATTTAATATAATTTATTTATACTTTATTTATATTATATTAATATATTAATATATTTTATTTATTATAATTAATATTAATATTAATATTAATTTAGTTTTCTATTTATAAAAATATTTATATTTATAATTTAATATAATTTATTTATAATATAATTTCATTATAAATAATAATATTTCAATGAAAAAAATATATTAAATATTTATTATAGGTATATTTTTCAATGAAAAAAACTTTTTAGCGAAGTTTTATTCTATTTGAATTTCATTACTATTACTTGAATATTTTTATTATTTGAATATTTAATATTTTCTTATTATTTCATTTCAATTTATTTATTATGGTATTACTTTTTATACTTCTAACATACCTTTTATTTACTTACTTTTTTATTTTTTATTATATTTTTTATTTTCTTATTTACTTTTTTATTCATAATATATTATTATTATATCCTTTTTTATATCTTATTTTATAATAAATTATAGATCTTTTTATTTTATACTAAGTTATACTTTTTATTATAGTTATTATTATAGTTAATATTATAGTTATAGATCTTAGATCTTTTGTGGACTTTTTTATTCGATCGAAAAAAAAAATCACGATTTTTGCGCTTTTCCTATAATATTTATTTTTTATATTTTTCGATCCCTACCTATAATTTTTGTGAAATGAACGCCCTTTTAGGCGGGGCGTTCTATAAAAATAATAATTAAATACAGTATAAATAATATATATACCTCCTAGTATAATGATATAATGATATAATGATATAATGATATAATGATATAATCATAATAATAATATACCTCCTAGTATAATGATATAATCATAATATACCTCCTAGTATAATGATATAATCATAATAATAATAATAAAATACAGTATAAATAATAAAATACAGTATAAATAATATACCTCCTATTGGAATGATATAGCATATCCAATTAATATAATAATAATATATAAATAATAATATATAAATAATAATATATAATATGGAATAATATAGTATACCTCCTATGTTATATGATATAATAATATAGAGTATAAATAATATACCTAGTACTCCTATGATAATGATAATGATAATGATAATGATAATGATATATCAACTATGATATATCTACTATGATATAGCTAGTATGATAATGATATAACATAATAACATAATAATATAAATAATATAAATAATAATATACCTAGTACTCCTAGAATAATGATATTAGATAATGATATATAATAGAATAATGATATTAGATAATGATATTAGATAATGATATTAGATAATAATATATCTAGTAGTAGTATAATAATGATATAATAATATAGTATAAATAATATACCTCCTACTATGATATGGAAATGTATTATGCTATAAATATAATAATATATAATAAGTAATATATAATAATATATAATAATATAAATAATATATAGCTAGTAGTATGATATGGAAATGAAAAATAATAATAATAATAATATATAATAATATAGCTCGTATAGTATGATATAATATGATATAATAATAGGATATAATAATAATCTGCTATGATATATGATATGAAATAAAAAGTATGTAGTATGGTATGGAATAATAATATAGTATAAAAAATATGTAGTATGATATGTAATGATATGATATAATATAGTATATCAACTATGATATAATAGATAATGATATATAATAGAATAATGATATATAGATATAATAATATATATCTATAGTGTATATAATGATATAAAGTAAAAAGTAAAATAATATACTAAGTATATAGATATAGTCTATATAAATGAAAGTATATACTTTATATACTTAATAGAAAGTATAGAAAGTATAATATAGATAGAAGAAATATTCTAAAGTATATATAGTAATATATATATAATAAAATAATATAAAATATTCTACAAATATTCTAATATTCTAATAGTGTATAAGTATGTAATAATGTAATAATAATATTCAAAATATAAGAAATTTAAGAATATAAAGATATATTATTATAGTCTTAAATAAAATATGAAAGTATGGTATAATAATATATAATAGAAAAATATATATTAGTAGTAAGAGTATAATATGAATCTTCTATAGATAATATAATTCATAATAATTAAGAAATAATGAAGTATAGTAATAGAAGAGATATATCTAAGTATAGAAAAATATATAGATATATATAATAATATAGATATTCCAAATATATTGGGTGTAAAAAGGGAATAAAAATATAATAAGTATAAGAGTATAAAAGAAAGAATAAAAAAAGTAAGTATACTCTAAAAGTGAAGGAATAAAGAAGTAGTGAAAAGGGTGTGTGAAAAAAAAGAGAATAAACTTTTTCTCTAGACCTATAATAAAGAATAAAATTTTTATAGGTAAGAGTGAAATAATGTAAAAGGGTGTATGTAAGAGTATAATGAATATGGTATGGTTGAATTTATAGGGATTAGTTTAAAAGTTTAGTTTAATTAAAAAAAAATAGCTGGAACCTATAATTAATGATGATGAAAATATGAAAATATACCTATAATTCATGAAAAATATAAAAAATATAAAAAATAAATAAACGTATAAAATGAAAAATATAAAATAAATGGTTTAGGTAGGACCGTCTATTAGTATTATAAAAAATAATAGGATAAATCATAAATAAAAGACGGTGTAAGCTCAGGGGGGTTGGAAGGGGCCGGTCTACAGTAAAAAGTAAAAAAGGAATAAAATAAAAAAAGGAATAAAAAGGTAGAAAATAAAAATATAGAAAAATAAAATACCCGACTATTTAAAAAATAAAATAGTAGCAAAAAATAAAATAATGAGAATACAAAAATACAAATATACCTATAAAAAGATATATCTTCGCGAATCTTTATGCTTAATTAGTATTATATTAACATAAAATATATAATTTTTTTTTTTTGTGAAATAATATGATAATAAATATATATATTGTATATATTAGTATATATTAGTATATATTAGTATATATTAGTAAAGTATATAAAAGTATAAAAGATATATAAAAAAGAAAAAATAAATGAGAATCATCGGACTCGAACCGATAACTTAAAAATTAAAAGTTTTTCACTCTAACCAATTGAGTTAGACTCTCATCTAGACTATAGACGTCGTATAGAGGTCGTATAGACGTCGTATAGAGGTCGTATAGACTACAATAAAAAATAGTAGAATAATAAATAATAAATAATAAATAAAATGAAAAAGTAATAAATATAATGAAAATAAAGTAATAATAAAGTAAAGAAGTAGAAAAGGAAGTGAAAGAAAAAGGTATAAAAGTATTGAATAAAGATATAAAATAAAAACCCGACTATTGTCTATTGTATCAAAAAAAAAATAGTAGGAAAGTAAAGTAAGAAAAGTGATATAAAAGTAAAATGTAAAAAGAAAAGTAATAAAGTAATACTTATAAATAAAAAGTAAGTAAGTAAAATAATTAACTTTAAGTGTAAAAATAACTCAATGAGGCTCATACCTATAATACGATATAAATAAAAATAAAAATAAAAATATAAATATAAATAATACAAAAAATTTTAGCCCCGACTAGTAGAAAAAAATAGTAGTAAAAAATAGTAGAAAATATATATAATAAAATAAAAAAATAATATATAATATATAATAAAATAATATAAAATAATATAAAATAATATAAAATAATATATAAAAGGGGATATAAAAGTAAAATTTTAGTAATATATAGTCGAGTAAGATGTAGTTGTAGAAAAGCAGGAAGAATATATCGACTAAAGAAAAAAATAAGAACTAGTAGACCAAAAATAGCAAATGAAAATTGGTTAACAAAAAAGAATGGAATTAGTTGAGGCATTAATTATAAAAATGAATATATATATTAATAAAAATATATAAAAGTAATAATAATCTATTCATAAAAAGTATTATAGAATAATAAATATAATAGTATAAAATTGTATAAAATATAATAATATGTAGAATAATATGTATTCTAAAAGGTATGAATAGAAAAATGAAAATGATCTCTTGTAATAAATATAAATATATAAATATATAAATAAAAAAGGTATATAGTTTATATATAACAAATAAATAAAATAATATAAATCGTGAATAATAATATATTATATAATAATATAAAAATAATATAATAACGATAAAAAGAGATAATAACTTATAAAAGTAAAAAGGAATATATATTGTATATAAAATAGTAATAATAAAAGTAATGTCACAAATTTTATAGGTAAGGGTCCCATTGAATTTTTTTTTGATGAAAAAATATGTAAATAAAAATAGTCTTTATAAAAATAGATAGATTAAGATTGTTTTAGATACAAAAAAATAAAAAGTGTAAAAAAGTATAATAGACAAAAAGTAAGAAATAGAAAATAATAGAAAAGGGTCGGATTGAAATAAAAGTAAATAAATATGTAAATAATCTTGTCTTTATCTTAATAAAAATAAATAATTAGATTGTAAAATAATAATAAAAATAAGTACTAAAAATAATAATGAAATAAAAGTGTAAGATATAATTTTTTTTTATAGGTAAGGGTCCCATTGAAAAATGGTTGGAAGGATAAATATATTTAAATATATAAAATAGAGTAAATATAAATAAAAGGGGAATATATAAAAGTATATATTTCAAGTATATAAAATAAAATATATATAAAGTATATATAATATAAAATATTAGGAAATAGGAGGGATATTAAATGCGATAAGAGTACTAGGAATAAAAATAAGGAATGCAATAGCAATAGGAAGAAGTTTAGTCCAAGTAAAGATCATAAGACCATCATATCGTTGTCGAACATAAGTAGCACGAACCCAAACAAAGAAAAACATAAATGCAAGTGCTTTAATAGCAAGAACAAATGTTTGAATGTTAAAGAAAGAATGATTAATAAAGATTTCAGGGAAAGAGTAACCTCCTAGGAATAGAACAGAAGAGAATGTAGACATAAGAACAATACCAGAATATTCAGCAAGATAAAAGAATACAAAAATCATACCAGAATGTTCAGTCATAAATCCACAAACAAGTTCAGATTCAGCTTCAGGAAGATCAAATGGAGTACGATTAAGTTCAGCTATAGCAGAAATAAGATAAATAATAAATACTGGGAATAGAGGAACAATATACCAAATAGTAGATTGACTTTCGGAAATAACAGAAAGATTAAGAGATCCAGAAAGAAGGATAACGGAAATAATACCAGTAGAATAGATAAGTTCATAACTAACCATTTGAGCAGTAGTACGAAGAGAACCAAGGAAAGCATATTTAGAATTAGCAGCCCATCCAGCGAATAGAGAACCGTAAACACCCATAGAAGCAAGAGCAAGAGAATAAAGAATACCAAGAGAGAAATCATAAATAGCCATACCAGATCCGAAAGGAACAACACCCCAAGCAAGAAGACTAAATACAAGAGAAATCATAGGGGCAAGGAAGAATAGAGCTTTATTAGATTGAGCAGGAATAATTTGTTCTTTAACAACAAGTTTAAGGGCATCAGCAAAAGGTTGAAGGATACCATAGTAACCAACAACATTAGGTCCAATACGTCGTTGCATAGAACCCATAACTTTACGTTCAATAATAGTCATCCATGCAACACAAAGAAGAATGGGAACAAGAACGATAAGAATGAGAAGAAGAGAAACAATAAATTCAGGAAGAATAATAAAGTTAAAAAGATTAATAGAACCACTAAATCCACTATTAGCACAAATATCAGAACCTTTAAGAAGAAATAGATTATTCATTGTAAATAAAGAAATATTAAAAGAATAGAAGAATAAAAAATGTAAAAATTAAGCCATTTCATTCATCCATTCAAGATATTTTTCAGGAGAAACAGCTTGGATACAAATAGGCATGTAACCATGAAGGATACCACAAAGTTCAGAACATTGTCCATAGAATAGTCCTTCTCGTTCAATAATAGTAGAAGTTTGGTTAAGTCGTCCAGGAAGAGCATCAACTTTAACACCAAGACTAGGAACAGCAAAAGCATGGATAACATCAGTACTTGTAAGAACAAATCGAATGTTAGTATCAACAGGAACAACAACATTATTATCAACATCAAGAAGTCGAAGTTGTCCATCTTGAAGATCAGCTTCAGGAACCATGTAAGAATCAAATTCAATAGATTCACCATCTTCGTTAAGGAAATCAGAATATTCATATGACCAATACCATTGGTGTCCAACAGCTTTAATAGTCATAGAAGGGTTAAAAACTTCATCAGTAAGGTAAAGAAGTTTAAAACTAGGGAAAGCAATAATAACAAGAATAACAACAGGAGCAAGAGTCCAAACAGTTTCAAGAACAGTACCATGATTAATATGGTGTGTAATAGGAGAGTTAAGGTAATGGAATTTACGAATAACAAATTGAAGAAGCCAAATAACACCAAATACAATCATAATTTGATAAAAGAATACAATATCATGAAGTTCATGAATACCTTCTTGAACAGGAGAAGCACCGTCTTGGAATCCAATTTGCCATGGTTCAGGTGAATCATTAAAAATGAAAGAAGGATAAAAAATAGAATAGAAAAAATTAAGCATAATAAGGTAGCTAATAAAAGAAATATAATCTTCAATAATAATAGTTTAATACTATAAAAGTAGTAATAGTATAACAAAATAATAAATAAAAGACAATAATATCTTAAATTAGTATAAAAAAGACTAATAAGAATTAGAGGAATTGAACCTCTGTCTCTGATGTGTAAGATCAGTGCTAAACCACTCAGCTAAATTCTTAAATATATATATAAAAATAAATATATATAAGTGTATAAGTCCTATACACAGTATAAAATAGTAAATAAAGGAAAATCTTCGCAAAAGAATATACAAAAAATGGTATATTTACCTCCCTATAAAAATTATAAAAAAGTAAATAAAAATAATGGTATATTAACCTACCTATAATAGTAATAAATTGTGAAGTAATTTTAATATGAAAATATTAATTGATAAATAAATAATAAATATAATAATTTATAAATAAGTATAAAAAAGTAATAGTAAAAAGATTCTCAAAAAGGATTAATAAAAAATATCGTATTTCACCTCCCTATAATAATTTATGAGATATAATTTTATAAAAAATTTATGAGATATAATTTTATAAAAAATATATAAAGTATTTATATCTTTCTATATATAATAATATATACTTTTTTCGACTTTCGACTTAGTTAAAAAATAATAGTAGTAGAAAAAAAAAATGGATAAATCTATTATGATAAATAATAACTTTATTTAAAATATAAATAAAACTAAAAAATACAAAAAGCGTATCTATTTTTCCTATAAAAACTATTATTTTTTTTAATTACAAAAAAGCGTATTTGTACTACCTATAAAGCCAATTTTTTAGCGAATCTGTTTGTATAATAGTAACTATATTGACTATTAAAATTTATAACTTAAAAAAAAGATTCAACTTAAAAGTTACAAGATATATTTCTAATTAGCTATTAAATATATAAAATATTATTAAAAGTATATTAAAATAATTTAACTTTAAATAGAATTTTTGACTAAGATAAAAAGTAACTAAGATAAAAAAGTAACTGTAACTATAACTAAGATAAATAAAAATAGTATATAAAATAGTATATAAAAAGTAATATATAATAATAAAAAGTAATAAATTTATATAATAGTAATAATTTAAGATTATAAAATAAATAATAATAAAAAGATTCGCAAAGAGTTAAACTAAAAAAGCGTTCTTCACCTTCCTATAATTATTATAAATTTAAAAATAATTAAAATAATAAAAAAGCGTTCTTCACCTTCCTATAGATAATTTTATAATAAATACTTTAATAAAAGTATTTGTACCCTCCTATATAAATATTAAAAGCGAAGCTGTTTGTAAGATTAAATCCATATTGAATATATTAAATATTAAATATTAAATATAAAAATATATTATTTAATTATTAAAGTAATTAATAAATAATAATAAAGTATTTATATTGTCAAAAATATAGATATTTAAAAAAATCGTATATTTACCTACCTATAATTTAATAAAAAGATTTATAATAAAATAGCGTATTTCTACTACCTATAATTATTTTATAAGTTAATAATTTCAATAAAAAAAAGCGTTCTTCTTCTACCTATAATATATAATTATAGTAAATATAATAAAAAGCGTAGATCTACTTCCTATAATAATATAAAAATTTAAGTATAAAAAAAGCGTAGATCTACTCCCTATAAGTAAATTTTTTAACAAGAATCTTTATTTTTATTGAAATTAAATAATAGGATTTTGTAGCTTTATCCTAGGACGGGTTGAATCGAACAACCATTTAGCGCTCCAAAGGTGCTCATCTTGCCATTAGATGACGTCCTATCTTACATTTTTTTACTTTTATTTTTATTCTTTTTAATTAAGAATTTATTATGAATAATTAATAAAAAAGTTTATTTTTTTTTTATTTTTTTATTTTTAAATGCCGACTACTAGAATCGAACTAGTGACTAGTTATTACAAGTAACTCATTTTACCACTAAACTAAATCGACAAATATTTTATTATAATATTATATTTAGTATATTATACTTTTAATTTATAATTTATTATTTATAATATATGATCTTTAGGCGAATCGAACGCCTACTCTTTCGGTCGAAATCCGAAGGTTTTACCATTAAACTAAAAGACCTTTATTTATTTTAGATAATTTTAGCTTAGAAAATATTTTATATTAATACTAATACTAATACTAATACTAATACTAATACTAATACTAATACTAATACTATAAAATAGAAGAGTACTTTTAGGACTTGAACCTAATCTAACAAATCATGAGTCTGTTGTGCTAACCTTTACACCAAAGTACTTAATATTTGTATTATTCATATAGTTAATTTATAATAAATAATAAATAATATTTACTTAAATAAGCAAGTATAAAATAAGAATAAATAAGTCCTATAATAATCTTATTATTTATATATTCTTATTATTTGTATATTATTTTATATAATCTTAATATTAATATATTCTTATTAATATATTCTTATTAATATATTCTTATTATTTAAAAGGGGAATAATAATTTAATTAAAATTATGATTGAGTAGGTAGTACATGGAATGCATGGAATGGTGTAGGAGAATCTACTGACCATTCTAGTGATCCATGGTTATTACTGTTACCCCAGAATAGAGGAGTTGATTCAAAGAATCCTGGTACTGCCCAAGGATTTTCATCAGCTTCTTCACCATTTACTAGACCATCGTAAATTACAATAGCTAGAACAACAATAGAAGCAAGTGAAATCATACTTCCAATAGATGAAATTGTATTAAATCCACCGAAAGCATCAGGATAGTCTGGGATTCGTCGTGGCATACCTGCAGCTCCTAGGAAATGTTGTACAAAGAAAGTCATATTAGCACCAATAAATAGTGTCCAGAAATGAATTTTTCCTAGTGTTTCGTTAAGTGTTTTACCTACGATTTTAGGGAACCAATAGTAGAATCCAGCAAGTAGACCAAATACAGCACCCATAGATAGAACATAGTGGAAGTGAGCAACAACGTAGTAAGTATCATGGAATGCAAGATCTAGAGAAGCATTAGCAAGAGCAACACCTGTAACACCTCCAATAGTAAATAGAGCAAGGAATCCAAATACAAATGTCATAGGAGTATAAAGTCGAACAGAACCACCATAAATTGTACCAAGCCAACTAAAGATTTTAATACCTGTAGGAACAGCAATAATCATAGTAGCAGCTGTAAAGTAAGCTCGTGTATCAACATCAAGACCTACTGTAAACATGTGGTGACTCCATACTAGCATTCCTAGTACAGCAATTGTAGCCATAGCATATACCATACCTAGGTAACCGAAAATAGGTTTAGATGAGAATGTTGTAATAACTTGACTAACAATACCAAATGCAGGAATAATAAGAATATAAACTTCAGGATGACCAAAGAACCAGAATAGATGTTGGTAAAGAATAGGATCACCACCACCAGCAGGATCATAGAATGAAGTATTAAAGTTACGGTCTGTAAGAAGCATAGTAATAGCTCCGGCAAGAACTGGAAGAGTAAGTACAAGAAGAATAGCAGTAATGAATACAGCCCAACAGAATAGAGGAAGTTTGTACATAGTCATACCAGGAACTCGCATATTAAGAATAGTAACCATAAAGTTCATAGCACCAAGCATAGAAGAAATACCAGAAAGATGTAGACTGAAGATAGCAAGATCAACAGAACCTCCAGCATGACTTTGACCACTAGCAAGAGGAGGATAAACAGTCCATCCAGTACCTGCACCTTGTTCAACAAATGCACTAGCAAGAAGAAGAATAAGGCTAGGTGGAAGTAGCCAGAAACTAATATTGTTAAGTCGAGGCATAGCCATATCAGGAGCACCAACCATAACAGGTACAAAGTAGTTACCAAATCCACCCATAAGTGCTGGCATAACTAGGAAGAAAACCATTAGGAAAGCATGTGCTGTAATAACAACATTAAATACTTGTCCATTACCTCCAAGAAGTTGAACACCAGGAGCAGATAGTTCAGCTCGAATAATAACTGAAAACATAGTACCAAGTAGCCCTGAGAATAGAGCAAAAATAAGATAAAGTGTACCAATATCTTTAGCGTTAGTTGAATAAAGCCAACGTACCATTGTAATAAATGTTTTTGTTTTTAAGGCCATAAATTGGCTCTCTTTAACTATCAATTAATTAATATTAATATTAATATTATTAATAATATATTATTATATTAATATTTAATATATAAATTATATTATATATAATATATTTTAATATTAATAGTAAAATACAATAAATAATTTATTAATAATAAAATAAATAAAAAATAAATATAAAAATTTTGTCCTAGAGGAATCGAACCTCTATAACATCCTTATCAAAAATGCATTCTAACCGTTGAATTAAGGACAATAAATAAATAATTAATAATAAATAAAAATAAAATATAAATAATAAATAAATACTTTACTTTACTTTACTTTACTTTAATTTACTTTATCTTTATTTTAAACTTAAACTTAAACTTTTATTAAAGTAAATAATAATAATATAAACAAGAGTAGCTGGGAACGATCCAACACTAATGATTTTGGAGATCATTGTACTACCAATTATACTATACTCTTAAATAACTATAATAGGTAATATATATAAGTCCTATAGTAAAGGGGTAAGATTCAAAAGGATATAAAAGATTCGCTAAGAATATAACTCAATGAGCCTCATACCTATAACACAATGCTGGTTATATCTATAACTCAATGAGCCTCATACCTATAAAATAATATTTAGTAATAATATAATTAAATGAGACTCATACCTATAAAATAATTAAAATATTAGTAAATTAATTACTATTATAATACATTTATAAATAAAATATTAATTAATTAATTACTATTAAAATACATTTATAAATAAAATATAGAATTGAGAGGGAATTGAACCCTAATGAAAGAATTTGCAATTCTTTAGCAGAACCATCTACACACAATTCATATTAAAAATTTAAAATTAAAAATTTAAAATATAAAATAATAGATATATTAATTATAATTTAATTTAATTTTAATAATAAATAGAAAGAAAATATAAATAACCTATATTTTTTATATAGGTAGTATAGAAACGCTAATTAAAAATAATGTAATAATATTTTATATTATAGGGAGGTGAAGAACGCTAAACAAGTATATTTTCTTAGGCAACAAGATACCTTTATTCCCCTTTAAATCTTATAGGCCATAAAATAATTTTACTTACTTACTTATTTGCCTTTATAATTTTAATATTAAATATATTATATATAATTTTTTATTTAAATTTAATTTATTTTTATTTAAATTTTTTTAAATTTATTTAATGGGGTCGTAGTATAATGGTAGTATTACATCTTTGCAGGATGCTAGGTGCCAGTTCAAATCTGGCCGTCTCCATCTATATCTGTAATATTATTATTTTATTCATTCATTATTAATTATTAATTATTATTTAATTATATAATTTTATTCTTTATTTTAATTAAGATTTTAATCTTAATCTTTATTATATAAAATTTATAATAATAACCTTGATAGCTTAAATGGTTAAAGCGCAGAACTGAAGATTCTGAGAACTATGTTCGATTCATGGTCAGGGTATTTATCCTTATTATAATAAAATATATAATTATTTATAAATATAAATATATATATATATCTTCAATATATTAATATGCAGATATATCCCACTGGTAGGGATGGTGCTCTGTAAAAGCATTGGTTTTACCATTATGGGTTCGAGTCCCATATCTGTAATATATAATCTATATTAATTAATATATAAATAGTATAAATATTATAAATATTAATAAGATAATAGAAATATTTATCTATAATATAAATAATATAAATAATATAAATAATATAATAAATATAATAAATATAATAAATATAATAAATATGGATGTGTGACAGAGTGGTTTAATGTGCCTGGCTTGAGTCTAGGAGTTCTCAAAAGGAACCAGGAGTTCGAATCTCCTCGCGTCCGATATAATCTTTAAAGTATATATTTAATTTAGGACAATAATGATTAATTATTCATTTAAGTAAATTTATTCTATTATAAATATTAAAAAGTATTTAAAATAGTAAATAAATTATTATTAATAATATATAAATTTATAAATATATAAATATTAAATATATATTATTATAAAATATAAAAATATAAAAAATGCTTAATCTAAATACACTACAGGTACAACGAGCTAAATTCCAATTTCATCCATTTCATATGGTAACACCAAGCCCTTGGCCTCTATTTATTTCATTTTCACTACTAATCCTAACAATGGGAGCAGTAGTATACTTTAATGGTTATGCTAGTCCATTTGGAGATTCAGGAATTATTCTAGTACTACTAGGATTTATTACAACAGCTTCATGTATGGCTCTGTGGCTACGAGATGTAGTAACAGAAGGAACATTCCTAGGAGATCATACAATTGCTGTACAAAAAGGACTAAATATGGGAATGCTTCTATTTATTCTATCAGAAGTATTCTTCTTTGTTTCAATCTTCTGGGCTCTATTCCATAGTTCTCTATCTCCTGCAGTAGAACTAGGTGGACAATGGCCTCCACAAGGTATTGAATCAATTAATCCATTTGAACTACCTCTTCTAAATACTATTCTACTACTATCTTCTGGTGCTACAGTAACTTACTCACACCATGCTCTAATTAATAAAAACCGAAAAGGAGCTATTTCAGGACTAGTACTAACAGTTCTATTTGCAGCTGTATTTACAGTTTGTCAAGGAATTGAGTACATGAATGCTCCATTTACAATTGCTGATGGTGCATATGGATCTACATTCTATATGTCTACAGGATTCCACGGAATTCACGTAATTGTAGGAACAATTATGCTTCTAGTTTCTCTAGCTCGACTAGTTCAATATCACTTTACAAGTACACACCATGTTGGTTACGAAAGTGCAATTCTATACTGGCATTTCGTAGATGTAGTATGGCTATTCCTATTCGTTTCTGTTTACTGGTACGGTGGTTAATATTAATATTTAAATATTAAAATATAAAATAATAAATAAATATTTATAAAAATATTAATAAAAACTAACTAAATAAATAAAAAATCTTTACTAAAAATAAATAAAAAGCAATGACATCAACAACATTCTTTATTGAAATTCTAAGTCTAGGTGCAATTTTTTCAGCACTACTAGTAGTAACATCAAAAAATCCAGCAGTATCAGTACTATTTCTAATTACACTATTTCTAAATGTATCAGGATATCTAGTACTACAAGGTCTAGGATTTGTAGGAATTTCATATCTAATTCTATATATTGGAGCTATTGCAATTCTATTTCTATTTGTAGTAATGATGCTAAATATTCATATTGCAGAACTAAATGCAATAACAAATGAATATAATCAAAATATGCCTCTAGGTATGTTTCTAGTATTTCTACTATTTGTAGAACTATTTTCTTTCTTCCCATTTAAATCAAATGGACAATATCTAAATGTAAATCCTTTTAAAATCTTTAGTGATATTCAAGTAGGATTCCTAAATACTCTAAATACAATTGTAGAAAGTATTGGATTTGGAACATTCTTTAATAGTACAAATGTATATCAAACATTTAATATTAGCCCAGATTCAAACTTCTCATCTCTACTAGATGTACAATCAATTGGATTTACTCTTTATACTTTCGGATCAATTTGGCTATTTGTAGCAAGCTTTATTCTACTACTAGCTATGATTGGACCTATTGTACTAACTCTAACAAGTCCAAATAATAAATAAAATATATAAAAATATTTTATATTAATATTAATTAAAAATATTTGATTAAAATAAACAACAAATAATAAAATAGTTATATATTACGATAGTTCCCCTTATTAAAATAATAAAATACTTAAAGTATAAAATAATAAAAGTATATATTTATAGTAGGATAAATATTTCAATGGGTCCCCTGCCTATAATAATATTGATTTTTAAGATACAATATATCAAAAATATACCTATAATAATTATTTTCTTCGCGAATCTTTATGTTTTATTTGTATCTGATTAACGTTAAAAAATATTTTATTATTCAAATTTAAATATTATTACTTATTATTTATTACTATTATAATTATATTTTTCTACTATTTTATATCTACTTTTTATCAAATATTTATTAGTTACTAATAAAAGATATTAATCGAAAAAATTCAATTAGAAAATAGTTAATATTATAAAATAATTTAATAATTTAATAATTAAAAATAGTTTAAGTTTAAGTTTAAGTTTAATATATTAATTAATTATTAATAATAATAATAAATATTGTTTTGTAAAAATTTAAATAAATATAATGAAATAAATATATAAAAAATTATTAGATATATTTAAAATTTTTAATTAGAAAAATACAAAATTTCGAATACCTATAAATTTACTAATTTTTCGCGAATCTTTACGCTATTCTAGATACATTTTATTATAATATACTAAAAATAAAAGATTCTATTTGATTTATATTTATATTTATATTTATATTTATATTTATATTTATATTATTATTCATATATATATTATATATAATATATTCTTAATTATAATTATAATTACTAATAATATTCAGCTTCGCTAAAAAAGTATAAACACGCTGGTACCTATAAATTTTATTTTTTATTTTTATATATTATATAGGACTCTTTACTTTATTGGGATCTTAGCATAATGGTTAATGCACTAAATTGTCAGTTTAGATTATGCCCGTTCGACTCGGGTAGTTCTCGATAATATTTTGTTTTATTTATATTAATTTTAAATATTTATTATAATCTTTTTAAAATTAATTATTTATTATATTTATTATATTTATTATATTTATTATATTTATAATATTTATAATATTTTTATTTATAATCTATAATCTATACCTTTTATAATTTTTTATTTTATTTAATAAATGAATCTAAGTTTTATTCTATTTATTATTGGTATTCTAGGATTTACACTTAATCGTAAAAATATTCTTGTTATGATTTTTTGTATTGAAATTGTTCTTCTTTCTATTACACTTCTTATTCTTATTTCATCTATTAATTTCGATGATATCCTAGGACAAACATATGCTATTTATGTTATTCTTCTTGCTGCTGCTGAATCTGCTATTGGACTTGGTATTCTAGTAGCTTACTACCGACTACGAGGATCTATTTCTCTTGCTAATTCTTAATTATTTATAATTTATTATTTATAATTTATTTATTTATATTTAAATAAGAATTTTTTAAGATTAAGATATTTTTACAAATTTAAAATGTATCTAACACTTCTATTTCTGCCAGCTATTGGAGCGGCAACTACAGGTCTTCTTGGTCGTAAAATTGGAGTTACTGGTGCACATATTATTACTACTACTTGTCTATTTATTTCTGCTATTCTATCTATTGTAGCATTTTATGAAGTAGTTCTATGTCATTCACCTGTTACTATTTATATTACTAATTGGATTCAATCAGAACTACTTGATATTCAATGGTCATTTACTTTTGATACTCTTACAATTAGTATTATTAGTACAGTACTAGTTATTTCATCACTAGTTCATCTATATTCTATTGATTATATGGCTGCTGATCCTCATAATCAACGATTTTTTGCATATCTAAGTATGTTTACTTTCTTTATGCTTATTCTTGTTTCAGCTGATAATTATTTCCTTATGTTCCTTGGATGGGAATTTATTGCTATTTGTTCATATCTACTTATTAATTTTTGGTTTACAATTATTGAAGCTAATAAATCTGCAATGCAATCATTTATTGTTAATCGTGTAGGTGATATGTCTCTTACTCTTAGTTTCTTTGTTATTTTCTTTATTTGTGGTAATCTTGATTATTCTACAGTATTTAATCTTGCTCCATTTATGAATGAAAGTGCACTTACTATTGCTGGACTTCTACTACTATTTGGTGGTATGGGTAAAAGTGCTCAAATTGGACTACATACTTGGCTTCCTACTGCTATGGCTGGTCCTACTCCAGTTTCATCTCTTATTCATTCAGCTACTCTTGTTTCTGCTGGTGTTTATGTACTACTACGTTCTAGTCCTCTTATTGAATATTCAAGTACAACTCTTATTGCTATTACATGGATTGGATCTATTACAGCTTTCTTTGCTGCTTCTACAGGTCTATTCCAAAATGATATTAAACGAGTTATTGCTTATTCTACTTGTTCACAAATGGGATATCTTTTCCTAGCTTGTGGTCTATCACAATACAATACTGCTCTATTCCATCTAGTTAATCATGCTTTCTTTAAAGCTCTACTATTCCTTTCAGCAGGTGCTGTACTACATGCTACATTTGATCAACAAGATCAACGAAAACTAGGAGGATTCCTACCTCTACTACCATTTACATGGACTGCTATGACTATTGGTAGTCTTAGTCTAATGGCTATTCCATTTATGACTGGATTCTATTCTAAAGATCTTATTCTAGAACTTGCATTTAGTCAATATACTTTCCATGGTTCTATTGCTTATTGGTTTGGTACTATTTCTGCTGGACTTACTGCTTTCTATAGTATTCGACTTCTAATGCTAACTTTCCAAGGATATCCTAATTCTACAAAGAAAACTTATGAAAGCGCTCATGATGCTTCTATTTATGCTATAATTCCTATGACTATCCTTAGTCTACTTGCTATTTTCTTTGGTTATATTGGACGAGATCTATTCGTAGGTATGGGTACTGATTTTAGTAGTAATTCACTATTTATTCATCCTTCACATATCAGCCTAATTGAAGCAGAAGTTATTCCTACTGTATTTAAACTACTTCCTTCTGTATTTACTCTAGGTGGAGCTCTACTTGCTTATGTACTTTATAATTATACTCATTCTAGTCTAGTTGAACTATCTAAAACATATCTAGGTCGAACACTATATAAATTCTTTAATAATAAATATTTCATTGAAGTAATTTATAATAGTTATATTGTTGAAGGAGGACTAAAACTAGGTTATACTCTATCTAAATCAGTAGATAAAGGTATTGTAGAACAACTTACAGGATATGGTCTAACTACAACACTAGATAATAATAGTAAATCTCTATCAAAACTAGATACAGGTAAACTAGTAAATTATACTACTTATTTTGTAGTAGTTCTAGTAGTACTAAGTCTATTTATTGGTATTAGTGTTAATATTAATAGTAATAATCTTTCTATTATTAAAAATATTATTGATGTACGACTAATTGTAGTTACTGTAATTACATTTATTATTGTACTAGTATCTGGTAATATTAAAGAAAATAAATAATTTTATTTTCCCCATTTTATACTTTTATACTTAACTTATCCTTAATTTTAAAATTCATTTATCATTAACTTTAAAATAGATAATAGATAATTCATAATTAATAATTAATAATTAAAATATACTAATATTCAAGATAGAGATATATGGTCAAATAGATTCGCTAAGAAAATAGTATATATAGGTATATTTGTATTTTTTATTAAAAATATAAATATAGGTACCCGCGAATTTTTCGTAATTTTCAACGAAATAAATATTAAATAAAATAAATATTAAATAAAATATTAAAAAATATTAATTCTATCAATATAGTATATTTATTATATAAAAATAATAATATTTTATGTATGCTAATAGATAATATAGCTAATATAGATAATAGCAATAGATACTTACGATACCACATAATAGTAAATATTAGAAATATATTTCTATAGATATATTATAAAAGAGTATCTTATTATCAAAATGCTTCGTAAAGGACCCTCTTATAGGTACCAACGATTTTTTCGTGATTTTTCAAATATTATTTTTTAAATTATAATTTTTATTTATTTTTTTATTTATTATAATATAACATAAATATAACTAATTTTATTATTTATTAATTTATTAATTTTAACTAATATTTTATATTTATAATTAATTTACTATTTTATTACAAGTTAATACTTACGAGTTATGAATTACAAGTTAAATAGTTGGTAATTAATATATTTTATATATTTTATATATTCGATTAATATAAGAATATTTATATTTTATATATTATTTTTTTTTAACTTATTATAGGTAGGGGCCCCATTCAAAATATTTACGAATCTATTATTATATTATTTACTATTATTTATACTATTTTACATTTATTTTTCTTTTATTACAAATTATTTATTATTTATAATAATAAGGGGATTGATATTATTCAAATTTTTTATTTATTAATTATTATTTATTATTATTTTAATAATTATTATTTATTTGATTTATTTGAAATTGCTACATCCATTAGAGTATTTTCAATAATTCCTACTGTAGGTACAATAATTAGGAAGTAACTAAAGTAGAAAATTGTTGCATATGTTCCAATATCTGAGTAAGGATATTCTGGATGTTTTGCTCCAATCCATAGTAGAATTAGGAAATTTACTACAAATAGCCAGAATGCAAATCGTGATAGAGGTCGGAATTGATTTCCTCGAATTCGACAAGTATCAAGTACAGGCATTGCTAGTAGAATTAGTAGTGATCCAAACATTGCTAGTACTCCAAAAATTTTTGAAGGAATTGATCGCAGAATAGCATAGAAACTTAGTAGATACCACTCTGGTACAATTGATGGAGGTGTTTGCATTGGATTTGCTGGAATATAATTATCTGAATGACCTAGTGCATTTGGATAGAAGAATACAAATACTGATAGTACTAGTAGGAATAGTACAATTGTTACTAGATCTTTAAATACAAAGTAAGGATGGAATGGTAGTCGATCTGTATTTCCTGAAATTCCTAGTGGATTACTACTTCCATGTTCATGAATTGTTAGTAGATGCATTGCTGATAGCGCTGCTAGAATAAATGGTAGTAGATAATGTAGTGAAAAGAATCGGTTTAGTGTTGCATTACTTACACTAAATCCTCCCCATACAAATTCTACAAAATCTTGTCCAATCCATGGAATTGCTGATAGTAGATTTGTAATTACTGTTGCCATATACTCAATTATAAATTGCTATTTATTTTTTATATACCTTTTTATATATAAATATTCTTCAAATTTATAACCATGTACTCTATTATTTACAACTTTTTATATATTGTTATTTTATTTACTTTTTTTGTATTATTTATAATAATGAGCCTTGTGTAATTTATATTTTTTATTTATTTATTTTATTTATTTTATAAATTTTATAAATTTTATAAATTAGAGTATGCCGACTGTACATTAAGCATTTTTTTTTATTTTTAAAAATTAAAAAAATACCCACCGATGAACCAGTCTGTAGCGACCATATTATTTTATATATATAAATAATTAATATTAATTATTATTTTATATATAATTTTATAATATAACCGACGGTCTTGATCTAAGAATAAGAAATCTTTGACCGTTTTCATCAGTATCGCCTATTATTTATAATAATTTATTATTATTAATATTAATAGACTATGCTATATTATATTATTATTTATATTAACAGTGTAATTTTTTATTAATAATTTAGTTTATAAAGTATTTCTGAAATTATATAATCTTTAATAAGATCACGTAGAATAGGTATAGATTCTTTTATTACATAAATAACATATTGATCTTTTTTTCCTGCAGAAATAACACTTGTTTTAATTTTATAAAGATCATAAATAACATAAGATAGATACATACAATCTTCATATGAAAAATTATTAGTACTTCATTTTATACTATTACCTGATCGTGATCCATCATTTATTGTTCAAATAGCTAGAGCTATTGGAGTTAGAAATTCTTTAATATCTTTAGGTACTGTTTTTTTATTATTAACATACCATTTATTATGAATTTCATTAAAACTACTATATGTATAAGTATGAAATCGAATAATATAACGAATTTTTCCTTTATCACCTATTCGACTTTGAATTTTAGGTACTGTTGTATTACAATAACCATGACTAGAAACAATATTATGTAGCCAAATTAGATATTTATAATGATTTGATTCTTGACTGAAACTAATACGAGTACCATTACTTTGTTTTCGATATTCTGCATGTCCATCTCCAAGTAGTGATCCATAAATAATAGAAATAATTTCTTTATTATGAGGACCAATTCGTTTACGAGAATCATTAATACGTTTAATAATAGTATTATTTGAATTATTATAAATTATAATAAAATAAATAGATGAAAATATAATAATAATATAAAAATAACATTTGGGGCAATAAAGAATAGTTTACCCCATAGAGACATTTGTCCGTAAGGAAGACAGTATCCAAGGAAAGCTGTTGCCATAGTTAGAATTAGAATTACTACTCCAATTGACCATGGAATAATTCGTGGAGATTTATAACTACCATAATATAGTCCTCGTCCTACATGGAAGTACATAAATAGGAAGAAGAATGAAGCAGTATTTGCATGTACATATCGAATAGCCCATCCGAAATTTACATCTCGCATAATATGTTCTACACTTGCAAATGCTAGATCAACATTTGGACAATAGTGCATTGCTAGAAAAATTCCTGTAATAATTTGAATTACTAGACAAAGTCCAAGTAGTGATCCAAAATTCCACATGTAACTAATATTTGCTGGCTCTGGATTATCAATTACATAACTATTTGCCAGACCTAGAATAGCATCTGATTTAAGAAGTCGCATCTTAAATATTTTATTTATTTATTAATTACTAATTATTTATCAATAATTTATTATTTATTATTTAATATTATTTTATTATTATAAATAATTTATTATTTACTTTATTTTAGTATTAATAAGATATTAAAAATATAATTAATTTATTTAATTAGATTTAAATTTACTTAGAATTTTATAATAAATATTTACTTAGAATTTTAGAATAAATATTTTTTAAATAATGTCATCTTATAAGTTAAATATTAAGTAATAAAATAGTTGAAATTAATATTTTATAAAAAGTAAAAATAGGTTATAGTCAATCAGATTCGCTAAAAATTTTTCAATGGGACCCATACCTATAATAAATTTTTTTATATTTTCATATAGGTCCAATTAACCTTAATTATCCATTTGATTGTTTATTTTACTTTATTATTATAATGATCCTTCTTTCTATCATTATTATCCCTCTTATTGGACTATTCCTTATTAGTATTACTTCTACTTATTCTATTAATTCTAATGCTAATATTAATATTTTCAATATTGATAATAATATTAAAGTTATAGCTCTTGTTACTTCTATTATTACATTTGCTATTTCTCTTATTCTTCTTATTCTATTTGATCCTACTACTCCTGAATATCAATTTACTTATTCATTTGGTAGTTCTCTTCCATTTGCATCTAATTATCAAATTGGTGTTGATGGTATTTCTCTTTATTTTGTAGTTCTTACTACTTTCCTATTCCCTATTTCTTTCCTTGCTAGTTGGAAACTTGAATCTTCTATTAATAATCCTACTAATATCAAATTCTATACTTCTACTCTTCTTCTTCTTGAAGTTCTTCTTATTATGGTATTTGTAGTTACAGATCTTATGCTATTTTATATTTTCTTTGAAAGTGTTCTTATTCCTCTATTTCTACTTGTTGGTATTTGGGGTGGTGGACCTAACCGAGTTCGGGCTGCTTTCCTACTATTTCTATTTACTCTTATTGGTTCACTATTTATGCTACTTTCTATTCTTACTATTGCATATTATGCTGGTTCTACTGATTTTGAAGTACTTAATAATTATATTATTGATACTAATTTCCAAAAAATTCTATGGCTTGGAGTATTTATTAGTATGGCTGTTAAATTCCCACTATGGCCACTATATTCTTGGCTATATCGAGCTCATGCTGAAGCTCCTATTGCTGGTTCTATTCTACTTGCTGGTATTGTTCTTAAAATGGCTACTTATGGTAGTCTACGTATTCTACTACAATTCCTTCCTGATGCTTCATATTACTTTAGTCCTTTTGTTCAAACACTTGCTGTTATGAGTGTTATCTATGCTAGTCTTGCTACTCTTCGACAAACTGATTTTAAAGCTCTTGTTGCTTATTCTAGTGTTGGACATATGGGTATTGTTGCTCTTGGACTATTCTCTAATAGTATTCAAGGTGTTGAAGGTTCTATTGTACTTTCTCTTGCTCATGGTCTTGTTAGTCCTGCTCTATTTATGCTTGTTGGTGCTGTTCTTTATGATCGATTCCACACTCGTACTATTCGATATTATCGAGGTGTTGTTACTTACATGCCTGTTTTCTCTGTATTCTTCTTCCTATTCTCTATTGCTAATGCTGGTGTTCCTCTTACTGGTAATTGGATTGGGGAAGTTCTTTGTCTAATGGGATCTTACGATATGAATCCTATTGTTGGTACTCTTGGATCTACTGGTATTGTTCTAAGTGCTGCTTACTCTATTTGGCTATTTAATCGAGTTACATTTGGTTCATATAGTAAATATCTAAATTATACTACTGATATTAATCGACGTGAATTTAATGTTATTCTTCCTCTATTTATTCTTACTATTATCCTTGGTATTATGCCTAATATTGTTATTGATAATATCGATATTAGTGTTTCTACACTACTTTATAATATTAAATTATATATTATTTTAATTTTAACTTAACTTTTTTTATTATTATTAAAATTATTATTTTAATATATTATATATAATATTAATTTATTTCCCCTTAATAATATATAATATCTTTTTATTTATAAATAAATATAGAAATATAAATAGAAATAGAAATAGAAATAGAAATATTTTATAAATAAAAAGTAAATAATAATAACAAAAATAATATTTATTAATTTTAAACTATATTAATAAAAGAGTATATTAATATCATTACAGCTTCGTAAAGAATATGGTATATATAGGTATATTTGTATTTTTTACATTAATATAAAATATTTATTTTATAGGGATATTTGTTTATTTAAAACTCGCGTACATAAAAATTTTTCTGTATTTATTTTATTTTATATTTTATACTTTTATTATTTATCTTTATATTTATTAATATATATTTTTTAATAAACTTTATAATATTTGATTAAATAAGTTAATAATAACCAATATACTTCGCTAAATAAATATTATATATAGGTATATTTTATATTATTTTTATAATATTAATATAGGTATATTTATTTATATTATTATAATATAATATAGGTATATTTGATATTTTTATTTTTAATAAATAAATTTATTATAGGAATATTTGTTTTTTATTTTACACTTAATTGTTTATTCGTATATACTTTACTTTTTATTTTTTAAAGTAGATAAATAGTTTATAATCGATTAATACTTAATTATATATTAATACTCTTGTATTATTTATTATAAGTATTATAAGTATTATAAGTATTATAAGTATTATAAGTATTATAAGTATTATAAGTATTATAAGTATTATAAGTATTATAAGTATTGTTGTATAATATTTATATTCAACTTATTTATTAATATTATATTTCATATTTTATAATATATAAATATTTATTAGTCTTTTTACAGTACTATTTTATTTTTTATATATTATAATATTATATTATTAATGCTATTTTATATTAATTCTCCACTAGAACAATTTGAAGTTAATGATCTTATTGCTCTAGATTTTCCTATTTTTGGACATATTCATTTTTCACTTACTAATATTGGATTTTATGTACTTCTTACTATTTTTCTAGTTATTAGTTTCCATACTATTGGATTTAATAATGGTAATCTTGTACCTAGCCGATGGAGTCTTGCTCTTGAATCATCATTTGCTAGTCTTCATGGTCTAGTTAAAGGACAAGTAGGTGAAGCTAATGAACGATATCTTCCATTTCTTTACTCACTATTCTTTTTCCTACTATTTTCTAACCTTATTGGTAATGTTCCTTACAGCTTTACTGTTGCTACATCTCTTATTGTTTGTCTAGGATTTAGTGTTATGCTTATGATTGGTGTTACTATTCTTGGTCTAAGTATTCATAAAGTACATTTCTTTTCATTCTTCCTACCAGCTGGTACACCTCTTGCTCTAGTTCCAGTTCTAGCTCCTATTGAAATGATTTCATACCTAGCTCGAGCACTATCTCTTGGAGTACGGCTACTTGCTAATATGGCTGCTGGTCACTCACTTATGAAAATTCTAGCAGGATTCCTATTTACTCTATTTACTTCAGGTATTCTTGTAAGTATTCTTACAATTATTCCATTTGGTATTTTTGTAGCTATTGTAGTACTTGAAATTGCTGTATCATTCCTACAAGCTTATGTATTTACAATTCTAACATCATCTTACATTAAAGATGCTATTGATCTACATTAATTTTATTATTATAATTATTTATTAAATCCCCTTAAAATATTTAATATTTTATTTTTTAATAGAAAAAAGTAAAAAAGTAAAAAAGTAAAAAAGTAAATTATTATTTAATAGAAAAAGTAAATTTACTAAATTATTATTATAAGTAGAAGCTTCATCGAAAAATTCATTACTAAATTATTATTATAGGCAGAAGCTTCATCGAAAAAAAAAATCCCTAACGAATCTTTACGCTTTCATATTTTTATTCTAGCTGAAAAGGGGACTCGAACCCCTAAAATACAAGTATGAATCGTATGGTTTTTCCTGTTAGCCTATTTCAGCATTACTTTACTAACCTTATTAAGCCTTATTTTATTATTATTATCATACTTTATTTTATTTTATATTTTATTTATTATTTTCAAATTATTATTATTTTTTCTATACTTAATATTATTTATATTTATAAATTTATATATTTAATATAAAGGACTTTATTATTTAATTATTAATAGTTAGATTAGTTAAGTTAGTCCTATAGGTCCTTATATATTCTTATTTTATTAAATTAACTCTTCTTGACAAAAAAAGACCCACTCAATGGGACCCATACCTATATTTTGATTTTTGTATTATTTACATTATTATTATAGGTTGAAGATTCATTCAATTTGCTACATACCAAGAAAAAAAAAAATTTATTATTTTCTTATAGGTAAGGGACCCATTCTAATATTCTCGCGAAGATTTATTTTTATTCAATCTTTTACTATTTTTTTCTTTTACTTTTATATTATTACCTTTTATATATTTATTTATTTTATATATATTTATTCCTTTTCTTTATTTACTTTATATTATTTATTCATTTTTGTTTATTTACTTTATACTTTTACTTTATATTTTTATTTATTAAGAATAATACCTATTTATATTTTTTATATTTCATATTCTATTATTTATTTTTGATTTTTAAATTACTTTATTTATTTTTTAGTTAAAGTCTATTTTTTTTTTATTTTAGATAAGAAAAAGATAAGATAAGATAATATAACATAACATAACATAAGATAATAATTATTTTATAGAGTTTTTAGAAATTTAATTTAATTTAATAAAAGAAAAGAAAAGAAAAGAAAATACCAATTTTCATTTGCTATTTTTGGTCTACTAGTTCTTATTTTTTTCTTTAGTCGATATATTCTTCCTGCTTTTCTACAACTACATCTTACTCGACTATATATTACTAAAATTTTACTTTTATATCCCCTTTTATATATTATTTTATATTATTTTATATTATTTTATATTATTTTATTATATATTATATATTATTTTTTTATTTTATTATATATATTTTCTACTATTTTTTACTACTATTTTTTTCTACTAGTCGGGGCTAAAATTTTTTGTATTATTTATATTTATATTTTTATTTTTATTTTTATTTATATCGTATTATAGGTATGAGCCTCATTGAGTTATTTTTACACTTAAAGTTAATTATTTTACTTACTTACTTTTTATTTATAAGTATTACTTTATTACTTTTCTTTTTACATTTTACTTTTATATCACTTTTCTTACTTTACTTTCCTACTATTTTTTTTTTGATACAATAGACAATAGTCGGGTTTTTATTTTATATCTTTATTCAATACTTTTATACCTTTTTCTTTCACTTCCTTTTCTACTTCTTTACTTTATTATTACTTTATTTTCATTATATTTATTACTTTTTCATTTTATTTATTATTTATTATTTATTATTCTACTATTTTTTATTGTAGTCTATACGACCTCTATACGACGTCTATACGACCTCTATACGACGTCTATAGTCTAGATGAGAGTCTAACTCAATTGGTTAGAGTGAAAAACTTTTAATTTTTAAGTTATCGGTTCGAGTCCGATGATTCTCATTTATTTTTTCTTTTTTATATATCTTTTATACTTTTATATACTTTACTAATATATACTAATATATACTAATATATACTAATATATACAATATATATATTTATTATCATATTATTTCACAAAAAAAAAAAATTATATATTTTATGTTAATATAATACTAATTAAGCATAAAGATTCGCGAAGATATATCTTTTTATAGGTATATTTGTATTTTTGTATTCTCATTATTTTATTTTTTGCTACTATTTTATTTTTTAAATAGTCGGGTATTTTATTTTTCTATATTTTTATTTTCTACCTTTTTATTCCTTTTTTTATTTTATTCCTTTTTTACTTTTTACTGTAGACCGGCCCCTTCCAACCCCCCTGAGCTTACACCGTCTTTTATTTATGATTTATCCTATTATTTTTTATAATACTAATAGACGGTCCTACCTAAACCATTTATTTTATATTTTTCATTTTATACGTTTATTTATTTTTTATATTTTTTATATTTTTCATGAATTATAGGTATATTTTCATATTTTCATCATCATTAATTATAGGTTCCAGCTATTTTTTTTTAATTAAACTAAACTTTTAAACTAATCCCTATAAATTCAACCATACCATATTCATTATACTCTTACATACACCCTTTTACATTATTTCACTCTTACCTATAAAAATTTTATTCTTTATTATAGGTCTAGAGAAAAAGTTTATTCTCTTTTTTTCACACACCCTTTTCACTACTTCTTTATTCCTTCACTTTTAGAGTATACTTACTTTTTTTATTCTTTCTTTTATACTCTTATACTTATTATATTTTTATTCCCTTTTTACACCCAATATATTTGGAATATCTATATTATTATATATATCTATATATTTTTCTATACTTAGATATATCTCTTCTATTACTATACTTCATTATTTCTTAATTATTATGAATTATATTATCTATAGAAGATTCATATTATACTCTTACTACTAATATATATTTTTCTATTATATATTATTATACCATACTTTCATATTTTATTTAAGACTATAATAATATATCTTTATATTCTTAAATTTCTTATATTTTGAATATTATTATTACATTATTACATACTTATACACTATTAGAATATTAGAATATTTGTAGAATATTTTATATTATTTTATTATATATATATTACTATATATACTTTAGAATATTTCTTCTATCTATATTATACTTTCTATACTTTCTATTAAGTATATAAAGTATATACTTTCATTTATATAGACTATATCTATATACTTAGTATATTATTTTACTTTTTACTTTATATCATTATATACACTATAGATATATATTATTATATCTATATATCATTATTCTATTATATATCATTATCTATTATATCATAGTTGATATACTATATTATATCATATCATTACATATCATACTACATATTTTTTATACTATATTATTATTCCATACCATACTACATACTTTTTATTTCATATCATATATCATAGCAGATTATTATTATATCCTATTATTATATCATATTATATCATACTATACGAGCTATATTATTATATATTATTATTATTATTATTTTTCATTTCCATATCATACTACTAGCTATATATTATTTATATTATTATATATTATTATATATTACTTATTATATATTATTATATTTATAGCATAATACATTTCCATATCATAGTAGGAGGTATATTATTTATACTATATTATTATATCATTATTATACTACTACTAGATATATTATTATCTAATATCATTATCTAATATCATTATCTAATATCATTATTCTATTATATATCATTATCTAATATCATTATTCTAGGAGTACTAGGTATATTATTATTTATATTATTTATATTATTATGTTATTATGTTATATCATTATCATACTAGCTATATCATAGTAGATATATCATAGTTGATATATCATTATCATTATCATTATCATTATCATTATCATAGGAGTACTAGGTATATTATTTATACTCTATATTATTATATCATATAACATAGGAGGTATACTATATTATTCCATATTATATATTATTATTTATATATTATTATTTATATATTATTATTATATTAATTGGATATGCTATATCATTCCAATAGGAGGTATATTATTTATACTGTATTTTATTATTTATACTGTATTTTATTATTATTATTATGATTATATCATTATACTAGGAGGTATATTATGATTATATCATTATACTAGGAGGTATATTATTATTATGATTATATCATTATATCATTATATCATTATATCATTATATCATTATACTAGGAGGTATATATATTATTTATACTGTATTTAATTATTATTTTTATAGAACGCCCCGCCTAAAAGGGCGTTCATTTCACAAAAATTATAGGTAGGGATCGAAAAATATAAAAAATAAATATTATAGGAAAAGCGCAAAAATCGTGATTTTTTTTTTCGATCGAATAAAAAAGTCCACAAAAGATCTAAGATCTATAACTATAATATTAACTATAATAATAACTATAATAAAAAGTATAACTTAGTATAAAATAAAAAGATCTATAATTTATTATAAAATAAGATATAAAAAAGGATATAATAATAATATATTATGAATAAAAAAGTAAATAAGAAAATAAAAAATATAATAAAAAATAAAAAAGTAAGTAAATAAAAGGTATGTTAGAAGTATAAAAAGTAATACCATAATAAATAAATTGAAATGAAATAATAAGAAAATATTAAATATTCAAATAATAAAAATATTCAAGTAATAGTAATGAAATTCAAATAGAATAAAACTTCGCTAAAAAGTTTTTTTCATTGAAAAATATACCTATAATAAATATTTAATATATTTTTTTCATTGAAATATTATTATTTATAATGAAATTATATTATAAATAAATTATATTAAATTATAAATATAAATATTTTTATAAATAGAAAACTAAATTAATATTAATATTAATATTAATTATAATAAATAAAATATATTAATATATTAATATAATATAAATAAAGTATAAATAAATTATATTAAATAAGAATAAAATAAAGTATATAATAAAAATATAAAATAGATTATAAATAATAATTATAAAATATAGGAAATTATAGGTGCATCTACGCAAAATAAGTGAATTTCTTAGCGAATCTACTAGATTAATAGAATTAGTATTATATAAATAAGAATAAATTAGATAAATAAATATATAATTAATAAAAATAGTAATAATATGATAATAAGAATAATAATGAGTAATAAATAATAAAAAGTATAATAAATGATAATAATAATATATTAAAAGATAAAAATTTCCAATAGTAATATATTAATATAGCGCAAATAATGAAATATAAATAAAAAAGTATATAATATATAAAATAATCTTGTGCGCATCGAAAATACTTATAAAAATATACCTATATTATTTATTTTAATATAAAATATTTTATAAAGTTATCTAATATTATATTAATATTTTAGCAAATATTTATGCTTTATTAGATAAATTAATGTAATTAGAATATAATATTATTATAATTATAATAATTTATAATAATTTTAATAAATAAATTTATAACCAATTAAAATATAGGGAGGTGAAGAACGCTAATTATAATGATATTCTTAGTGAAACTAATTGATATTATATTATATTATATGGTATTATTAATAGATTAATGTTAATATATTTTTATATTTATAATTTAAGTATATTTTTTTTTATATTTTATAAATTTATAAATTTATAGGTAGAACAGATACTTTATTTAATATAAATTAGATTTATGAGATTTATATCATTTGGAGTAAATTGCTTCGATAAGAATTTCACTCAATGAAGCTTATACCTATAAATTTTATATTATAATATTTTATTTATTTTTTATGGGGATTATTTTGTTTTATTATCAATCAGCCACAAGTTCCCTTACGGCTACCTTGCTATAACTTCACCTTAGTTCCATTAATTATGTCCTTAACAAGTATTATATACTCTATACTCTATTTGTCAAGTTCCAGTTCTTAACAAAACCAAGATGTGATAGACAGTTAGTATCTTCCTAATGTATAGTTCACCGTTACGTTATTATTAACGATTACTCGGTATTCCTGATTCATATAGACAAATTTCAGTCTATAATCCTTTTTTAATCTCATTTCTAAGATTTACTCCACTATTTTCTTTATAGCTTCGTATCTTATTGTTAGATTTTAGTAACACGTCTGTAGCCCTACTTCATAAGGGTCATGACGGCTTATCGTATTCCATTTTTATCCTTTTTATTAAAGTGATATTTTTAAATTATTTTTTATATAATATTTATATATTAATATTATATTTATTTATATTTTAAAAATATGGATTGCGTTCGTTGGCGGACTCAACCTGACATCTTACGACACGAACTGCCGACAGCCATGCAACACCTGTATTAATATTTAATAAATAAAATATATTATTTAAGATAATTAATATACAAGAAGAGGTAAGATTTTACGCGTATTGTCGTATTAAACAACATGTTCCACACCGGGTCTTAAGAATGGTCTAATCCTTTTGATTTCAATCTTGAGAAATTACTAACAAGGTGTTACACACACAGCATTTAGCTTTTTCTCTAATTATAAATATAACTAAAGAATAAGTGTAAATAGTTTACAGTTTGGACTACTCAGGTAGCTAATCTGGATCGCTACCCAAACTTTCATCTCTCAGCGTCAATTAATAATTGGATAGTTGTTTTCACCTTTAGTATTCCACTAGATATTAAAAGATATCATCCCTACTTCTAGCATTCTACTATCCTCTATTTAATTCTAGTAAATAAAATAATTATTATTTTTTACTATTTTTATTTACAGCCTACAGATCCTTAAAACCTATTAATTCATTCAACGTTCGCCCAGTTCGTATAACCGCGTCTGCTGGCACGATACTTAGATTGGACTATTAGTAAAGTTATGTCATTATCTTACTTTACGACACTTTGGAATTTTTCCTAAAGTTCTGGTTAGCTGGGTCATTCTTTCGAACATTGCCCAATATTCTCCTCTGCAGCAGTGACAAAAGTCACTAATCGGTCTATTAAAACCAATTGCGGAAATTAAAGCTTTCGCTCATTTCTATTTATCATTGGCTTGTTGCGCCATTACCACAACAACTACCTAAAAAAGAATTAACAAATCTTAATAATCAATATTTATTATTATATTTTTATTAAGGTATCTAATTAATTCATCTTCGCCCGCACGCCTTCAATTTATTATTAATATTAAAAATATTAATCTATTTATAAATATCTGACTTGCATGAGTTAAACCACCAGAAAACGTTCGAACATTGCTAGGATTAAACAATTACTATTATAATTAATTATATTATTTTATTACTAATCTTATTTTATTATTATTATTTAATTAGTATTAATATAATTAATTGTTAAAATAATTCTATAATTTATAAAATTCTAATTTTAAATTATTTATTAATAATTCTTATTAAAATAATATAAATATCAATTATTAATCATACAATATAATAGCCTATATATTCTTATTTATTTTTATAAATTATAATTAATATAATTAATATTACTAATAAGTATAAAATAAATTTATATTAAATATTTTTAATTGCTTTACATGTAATTTCGACATTCTACCTCCCTATAAAATATTTTATTAAATTACATCAAATTTAAACATTCTCACCCTCCTATAAAAAGTACCTTTCCGAGAAACTGTTCGTTAATATTACTCTTATTTTTTTATTTTTTATTTATTTCTATTATAATACTAAAATTATTCTTTCTACAATTATCTACTATAAACTATTTTTAACATTCTCTGATATCCAACTTTTTTATACTTTTATCCACTATTTTTATCCACTATTTTAATAACTAATAGTAAATAGAAATAGAAATATAATCAAAATCCTCCCGATAAACTATTCGATAATATAACTATTATTTTATATTTATAAATAAATTTATTTCTATAATAATACTGAAATTAAAATTATTCTTTCTAGAATTATAATTTTTGTACCTTTTACACTAATTTTGACATTCTCACCCTCCTATAAAATTATCACCCCCCAAGATAACATTTATTATTTATATATCTTATTTATCTTATTTATAATTTATATTATTTATATTCTATATTCTATTTTATTATTTTTTCTTATTTATACTTTTATTATTCTAATTATAATCTAATTCTATTATTATTATATTTATTATTATTATTTACTAATTATATTCTTATTTATTTATATATTTATATATATTTTTCTTATTCTTATTCTTATTCTTATTTATTTATATATTTTACTTATTTTAGTATTATTTATATATTTTACTTATTTTAGAATTATTCTATATTTTTAGAATTTTTATTAATAATATTACTTATTTTAATTATTAATACTATTATTACCAATTAGCTTCGTTAAGGACCTACCTTTATTTTGACATTCTATGCTCCCTATAAATATTTTCAGTAATTTTTGAACATATTATAGGTATGAGCCTCATTTTTATTACTTTTTATTCACACTTTCTACCTCCCTATAAAATTATGTTGGCCTGCACACGTGACCAACATTCATTTATTTATTTTTGTGTAGTATAAATATACCCATATTTATAATATATACCCAATATACCCATATTTATAATATATACCCAATATACCCATATTTATAATATATACCCATATTTATAATATATACCCAATATACCCAATATAATAAAATATACCCAATATTATAAAGTATAAAGTATAATCTATTAATGATTAATCAATAATCTACAAGTATAATAATAGTATACCCAATATATAAAAGTATAATACTAAATAATATAATAATACTAAATAATAATAATATAATAATATAATACTATAAAATAAAATAAAGTATAATATAACTATATTTCTATATAACTATATTAGTATATAAATAAGTATAATAATATAATACTAAATACAAAATAATAATATAATAATGTAATGTAGTAATATATAGTAAGTAAGTAAAATATAATATATAATAATAATGTATAGTAATGTAGTATAAATATACCCAATATATGTAAGTATTGTATACAATAATATTGTAATGTAATTAAAGTATAAATATACCCAATATAATAATATACTAGTATAATAAATATAAATAATAATATAATAATATAGTAGTAATATAGTAGTATAATAAGTATAATATACAAATAATATTGTAATATAATAATAAATAAATAATAAAGTAAGTAATGAAATATTAGATATTAGATAGTATAATATAATAATATATAATAATATAATAATATATAATATAATAATAGTATACCTCGTATATAAAAGTAAGTATATAATAAAGTAAGTATAATATACTAATACTCAAATATAATAAGTATAATAAGTATAATAAGTATAATAAGTATAATAAGTATAATAAGTATAATAAGTATAATAGTACTCTAGTAAGTAATAAGTAATATGTAATATTACATAGTATAATAATAATAGTATAATACTCAAATAAAGTAAATATACGTAATATAATAAAGTAATCAAATACTCTGTATTGTATAAAGTAATATAAAGTAATATAAAGTAATATAAAGTAATATAAAGTAATATAAAGTAATATAAAGTAATATAAAATAATATAAAGTAATATAGTATTCTATTCTATTCTATTCTATTCTATAGTATATAATAGTATAGTATTCTATAGTATATAGAGTCTATAATAGAAGTATAAAGTAGTATAATAATAGTATAAATAAAAAGTATAAAGTATATATCAGGTATATATCAGGTATATATCAGGTATATATCAGGTATATATCAGGTATATATCAGGTATATATCAGGTATATATATAAATAATATAGTCAAATATAATTCAAATAATATATATTGTATTAAAAAGGTATAGTATAATATAGTGTATAGTAAAAAGTATAGTAGTATATTTTACTAAAAAGAATATAATAAAATATTAGATATAATATATTGAAGTCAAATATAATAAAGTATATATAAAAAGGTATGATAAATATATAATAAAAAGGTATACTCAAATATAAGGGTATATATTAAGTATATAAAATGTGTATATCTTCATAAGATATAATATACTAGAAAGGAATAAAAAATAGAAAAATAAAAAGGGTATCTAGTATATAACCTATATACAAATAAAAGAAAAATAAAAAGGATAAAAGTAAGGATGAAAGCAATTTTTATAGGGAAAGTTTTTTTTTTAGTGAATGAGAAATTTTTTCGACATTCTCTCTGCCTATAAATAATAAAATGAAAATGAGAAATTTTTTCGACATTCTCTTTACCTATAAGAAGTAAGAGGTTAAAATGAATAAAAAAGACATTCTCTCTACCTATAAAAATAATTTAGGGTGGAAAAGAATGGCATTCTGCTGTAGTATAGTACGTATAAAATAGGAAAGGATGAGTGTAAAAAGGGTAGACATTGTGATTGTCTAGTATAAAAGAAAAAATAGTGGTAGATTGTAGATTGTAGATTGTAGATTGTAGATTGTAGATTGTAGATTGTAGATTGTAGATTGTAGATTGTAGATTGTAGATTGTAGATTGTCTAGTATAAAAAAAAGGGAAGTCGGGAAGAAAAGTTGGAAGTAGGTATAAAAAGGGTGAAAAAGTGTAAAAGAAAAAAGGTGAATAGAAAAGGGTAATAAGTGGTTGGTGTTGTAGTAGTAGTAGGAGTTGGTGTAAGAATAAAAAGTTTGGTTTGACTAATTCTAAGACAAAAAATAATAGTAAGAATAATAAAAAGGTTGAAAAATAGTAGATAAAAAGGTGTGAAATATAATAAAAGCGTATTTATCTCTCCCTATATAATAAGAATAATAAAATGAATAAAAAAATCGTATATGTTCAACCTATAAAAGTAAAAATAGGTGTAAAAGAAAAAGCGTATCTGTGCTGCCTATAAAAAGTAGTAGTTTTAACAATGAATAAAAAAAGCGTATCTGTGCTACCTATAAAAAATATAGGCCCCCCCCCGATAAAAAAATAGTAGCAAATATCTAATCTATTAATATTATATTAAATATATAAATATATAAATATATAAATCTATAAATCTAAAAATATAAAATAAATCTAAAAATATAAAATAAATAAAGAAAAAAAGGGTAAAACTTTGGACTCGAACCAAACCCACCGAAGCCACAGATCGGTGCTCTACCAGATGAGCTAGAATTACCTATTAATGCAATCCAATTCAATACCCGACTATTGTAGATAAGTAGATTAGTAGATAAAAAAAATAGTTGATAAAAAATAGTTGATATAAAAAATAAAAATAATAGATAAAAGGTTAGTTTGTAAGTAAAGGGACTTGAACCCTTACGAATAAAAATTCACTATTTCCTAAGAATAGCTTGTCTACCAATTTCAACATACTTACATATTAACATACTTAATGACAGAATAACTACTATCATACTATCGACTATTTTCTACCCGAACAAATAACAAATACCAAATACCAAATACCAAATACAAGTAAAAAAAGTCGAGTCGAAAAGTAGATAATAGATAAAAAGGTATAAAAGGGGATAAAAATATATAAATAAATATAAATATATCTTTATCTTTATCTTTATCTTTATGTTTATCTTTATGTAAATCTTAAATCAAAAAAGTAGATTCTAAATTCTAAATTCTAAATTCTAGATTGTAGATTGTAGATTGTAGATTCTAGATTGAAAAAATAGATTGTAGATTGTATATTCAAGATAATTGATGAAGAAATGGTCAAATAAAATAAATTAAGAGAATAGGATCATGAATGATACCATTAGAGCAAATAGACCAGTAGCTTCAGCAAGAGCAAATCCAAGAACAGCGTATTGGAATAGTTGGTTTTTAACACTAGGGTTTCGAGATGTACCTTGAATTAGAGCATAGAATACAATAGCAACACCGATACCTGCACCAGCAAGAGGAATTGTAGCAATACCTGCACCAATAAATTTAGCAGCTCCAAGCATTATAATAAAAATATAAATAATATATGTTAATATATAAAATTAACATTAATATGTAATCTGTAATCTGTAATCTGTAATCTGTAATATAATAAATAACTATTCTCTACTATAATAATAATAATTGTACTAATAAAAAATAAAGAAAAATAAACTTTTTTATTAATTATTCATAATAAATAATTAATTTAAAAAAGTAAAAAAAGTAGTAGTACTAAGTAGTAAGTACTAAGTACTAATAAAAAAGGAAAAAGTATAAAAAGTATAAAAAGTATAAAAAGAATAGTAGATAATATATAAAAAGGATATAAATTGTACCTATACTCTCTCAAAGTAATAGTAATAGTAATAGTAATAGTAATAGAAATAGAAATAATAATAGTAATAGAAATAATAATAGAAATAGAAATAATAATAGAAATAGAAATATAAATAATAATAGTAATATAAATAGAAATATAAACTTATCTTATGTTATGTTATGTTATGTTATGTTATCTTTTTCAAGTATAAATAAATAAAATATAAATAAAAATAGTAGTAAAAAAGTAAATAAATAAATAAAAAGGGAAAAGGGTATAAAGATAAAGTAAGAAAAGGAAAGAAAAGGAAAGAAATAAATAAATATAATATAAATAAAAGTATAAAAATCTTAGGGGGTGTAAATATTTTATAGGTAGTAGATCTACGCTATTTAATAGCAAGTTAAATAAATAATATTATAGGGAGGATAAGAACGCAAAAATGACAAATTCCAATATATATAATATAAATAAAAGCATAAAAATCTTAGGGATGGGGTAAAATTTATAGGTAGTAGATCTACGCTATTTAAGATCAATATTATCTAAAATAATTATAGGGAGGATAAGAACGCAAAAATGACAAAATACCAATAAATAAAAATATAAATATTTCTATAAATATAAATAAAAATAGAAATATAAATATAAATATAAATATAAATATAAATAAAAATAAAATTATCCCGCTATTTTTAGTAAAAAATAAGTAAAAAATAAGTAAAAAATAGCTAGTTGGACCTTTGTAAAAGGGAGGATAAATATAATTATCCCGCTATTTAAACATTAAAACATTTAAACATTAAAAGATTAAATTATAAAAAAAAAATGTTTTAATAGCTAGTTGGACCTTTGTAAAAGGGTAAAAGGGAGGATAATAAAATTATAGGGAGGATAAGAACGCAAAAATGGTAACCAACAAATAAATAAATTTATAGGGAGGACAAAAACGCTAAAATGATGAAATGTGATATAATATATTTGCTAAGAACGCTAAAATGTGATATAATATAATATAATATAATATAATATAATATAATATTATTATAGGGAGCAGAAGAACGCAAAAATGATAAAAGTCTTTATGATAAATGATAAATGAGAAACGATAAAAGTCTTTATGAGAATCTTAATCTGAATCTTAATCTTAATCTTAATCTTAATATTATCATATACACCTATTTTATCACTTAGTACATTATTACTTTTTATTTAAGTTATTTTCTACTATTTTTTTAGCTACTAGCTACTTTTTTTAGCTACAATAGTCGGGAAGGATAATATAGGATCATTATACACTTATTTTGTATTATTTTTATATTATTTTTATATTATTTTTATATAATTTTTATATAATTTTATACTATTAACAAAAAAAGTCGAAAAGTCGAAAAGTCGAAAAGTAGAAAAGTAGAAAAGTAGAAAATAATAGCAACTAATTATAATTATTATTCTAATTATTATTCTAATTATTATTCTAATTCCATTTTTCGACGAAAATAGTCGGTTATTATTATAATTTATAATTTATAATTTATAATTTATAGTTGATTATTTTATAGTTGATTATAATTAATAGTTGATTATTTATATGCTAGTATAGTTTAATGGTAGAATTAGGTACTTCCAATACCCAGGTTTCGGTTCAATTCCGAATACTAGTACTTTTCAACTAGATACTTTTATCTTTTTTTAACTTTAACTTTAACTTTAACTTTAACTTTTACTTTAACTTTTACTTTTACTTCTACTTTTTTCTAATTTTTTAACTATTTTTTCTTACTTAATACTTAAAAATAGTTGAAAGTAGCTAATACTAGAATAGTAGAATAGTAAAATAGTATAATAGTCAGTAAGGTAATGTTAATAATTAATGATTAATGATTAATGATTAATGGTTAATAGTAAATGGTAAATGGTTAATGATTAATATAAATGGTTAATATTAATATTAATGTAAATGGTTAATATTAATGTAAATGGTTAATATAAATGTAAATGTTAATGTAAATGGTTAATGTAAATGGTTAATGTTAATGTTATGCTATCGATTGGTCTAATTTCATATATTATTGCTATTATAAAAGGAAATAATAATAATTTAATTAAATAATAATAATTTAAGTAAAAAAGTAAAAGTAAAAATAATAATTTAAGTAAATAAATAATAAAAATAATAATAATAATATATATATAATAAAAATAAAAGAGATATATTTATTAAAAATAAAAGATTCGCTGAGTATGCAAAAAAGCGCTGGTACCTATAATAATATATTAAAAATTAATTCATTAAGGGGATTTTTCAACTAATAAATATAATAAATAAAATTATATATTAAGTATTAGTAATAATAGAACTAATAATAACTTTAATAGTAAATGAACCTAGATGATTTTTAGAAGTAAATGAAGATTTATCAATAAAAATATTACGTTCTGAATTTTCATTATATCCAAATTGTTTTAGTTTTGTACCAAGACTAACTTGATCAGAGCTAATACGACTAATTTTTTTAGTAACACGAGGAATAGCTTTTTCAGTAACAAGTCGTCCAGAAAGTTGAATAGTAATATCAGTAATAAAACTAGGTAGAGTAAAATTATCATTATCATAAATAGAATTATATCCTGTAGGATTAAGATTAGGATAAGTAATAATAGATTCAACAAAATGTTGGAAAGTATTTGTATTTGCATTAATAGATAGATATTTAGCAAGAATGTTACTATTAAGATAAGGATAATTAATACGAGTTATATTAATTTTAACTGATTTATTATAAATCACTGATAGAATTTTAGATAGATTTACAATTTTATTATTAAAAATTTCTTTATCATTACTATTAAAACTATTATTATTATTATTATTATAATTAATATTTTTATCTTTAATTTTACTATTAGAATTATTAATAAAATAGAAAATATTAATATAAATATTATTATTAGTATGAGAAATAGAAGGTTTACTAATAATAATAGGAGTATAAAAAATAGAATTATTAGTTTTAATAGATTTTTTAAAAGAAAAAAGAATTAATAATATTATTAGCAATAATATCTTTATTATTAAGATCATGTTGATTATAATGAAAATTAAAATAATTAGTTTTATTATTTTGATTATAAATAATTTTATTAAGAATTTTATGATAATTATACAATATAAATAAATATAATAGGTTATGATTATCAATAATAAGAATAAAGTAAATAATATTAAATAAAATAGTTTAAAATATTAAGAAAAAAAGTATTTATATTTTTCAATATAAATTTATATCGGACAAAAGGAGATTCGAACTCCTATGGTTATAAAACCAGACAATTAGCAATCGCCCACACTACGCCAATAGCAGTTTGTCCAATAAAAATAAGATTAAATAAGATTAAATAAAAAGTATGTTCAAAAATTAGATAAGGATAGTTAAGATTAGATTAATCCTATATCTTCGCTAAGACATAAAAATATCGCTGGTACCTATAATAATATTTATAATAAATAAAATATCTTAAATTTAAAGGTGTTAGAAAGAATCGAACTTTCATAAGGTGCATTAACAGTACACTGCATTACCTTTATGCTATAACACCAATTAATAAATAAATAAATAAATTACAAAATAAATAAGTTATAAATAAAAATATCAAATAGTGGAGATTCGAACTCCGAATTCCCTTTCCCAAAAAGGGCGCCCAGCCATTAGGCCATCTATCTGTTAAAAAGTGTAAAATATTTTTTAAAGATGAAAATATAAAAAATTTTTATAGGAAAAGCATATTTATAATATATACCCAATATACCCAATATAATAAAATATACCCAATATTATAAAGTATAAAGTATAATCTATTAATGATTAATCAATAATCTACAAGTATAATAATAGTATACCCAATATATAAAAGTATAATACTAAATAATATAATAATACTAAATAATAATAATATAATAATATAATACTATAAAATAAAATAAAGTATAATATAACTATATTTCTATATAACTATATTAGTATATAAATAAGTATAATAATATAATACTAAATACAAAATAATAATATAATAATGTAATGTAGTAATATATAGTAAGTAAGTAAAATATAATATATAATAATAATGTATAGTAATGTAGTATAAATATACCCAATATATGTAAGTATTGTATACAATAATATTGTAATGTAATTAAAGTATAAATATACCCAATATAATAATATACTAGTATAATAAATATAAATAATAATATAATAATATAGTAGTAATATAGTAGTATAATAAGTATAATATACAAATAATATTGTAATATAATAATAAATAAATAATAAAGTAAGTAATGAAATATTAGATATTAGATAGTATAATATAATAATATATAATAATATAATAATATATAATATAATAATAGTATACCTCGTATATAAAAGTAAGTATATAATAAAGTAAGTATAATATACTAATACTCAAATATAATAAGTATAATAAGTATAATAAGTATAATAAGTATAATAAGTATAATAAGTATAATAAGTATAATAGTACTCTAGTAAGTAATAAGTAATATGTAATATTACATAGTATAATAATAATAGTATAATACTCAAATAAAGTAAATATACGTAATATAATAAAGTAATCAAATACTCTGTATTGTATAAAGTAATATAAAGTAATATAAAGTAATATAAAGTAATATAAAGTAATATAAAGTAATATAAAGTAATATAAAGTAATATAAAGTAATATAAAGTAATATAAAGTAATATAAAATAATATAGTATTCTATTCTATTCTATTCTATTCTATAGTATATAATAGTATAGTATTCTATAGTATATAGAGTCTATAATAGAAGTATAAAGTAGTATAATAATAGTATAAATAAAAAGTATAAAGTATATATCAGGTATATATCAGGTATATATCAGGTATATATCAGGTATATATCAGGTATATATCAGGTATATATCAGGTATATATATAAATAATATAGTCAAATATAATTCAAATAATATATATTGTATTAAAAAGGTATAGTATAATATAGTGTATAGTAAAAAGTATAGTAGTATATTTTACTAAAAAGAATATAATAAAATATTAGATATAATATATTGAAGTCAAATATAATAAAGTATATATAAAAAGGTATGATAAATATATAATAAAAAGGTATACTCAAATATAAGGGTATATATTAAGTATATAAAATGTGTATATCTTCATAAGATATAATATACTAGAAAGGAATAAAAAATAGAAAAATAAAAAGGGTATCTAGTATATAACCTATATACAAATAAAAGAAAAATAAAAAGGATAAAAGTAAGGATGAAAGCAATTTTTATAGGGAAAGTTTTTTTTTTAGTGAATGAGAAATTTTTTCGACATTCTCTCTGCCTATAAATAATAAAATGAAAATGAGAAATTTTTTCGACATTCTCTTTACCTATAAGAAGTAAGAGGTTAAAATGAATAAAAAAGACATTCTCTCTACCTATAAAAATAATTTAGGGTGGAAAAGAATGGCATTCTGCTGTAGTATAGTACGTATAAAATAGGAAAGGATGAGTGTAAAAAGGGTAGACATTGTGATTGTCTAGTATAAAAGAAAAAATAGTGGTAGATTGTAGATTGTAGATTGTAGATTGTAGATTGTAGATTGTAGATTGTAGATTGTAGATTGTAGATTGTAGATTGTAGATTGTAGATTGTAGATTGTCTAGTATAAAAAAAAGGGAAGTCGGGAAGAAAAGTTGGAAGTAGGTATAAAAAGGGTGAAAAAGTGTAAAAGAAAAAAGGTGAATAGAAAAGGGTAATAAGTGGTTGGTGTTGTAGTAGTAGTAGGAGTTGGTGTAAGAATAAAAAGTTTGGTTTGACTAATTCTAAGACAAAAAATAATAGTAAGAATAATAAAAAGGTTGAAAAATAGTAGATAAAAAGGTGTGAAATATAATAAAAGCGTATTTATCTCTCCCTATATAATAAGAATAATAAAATGAATAAAAAAATCGTATATGTTCAACCTATAAAAGTAAAAATAGGTGTAAAAGAAAAAGCGTATCTGTGCTGCCTATAAAAAGTAGTAGTTTTAACAATGAATAAAAAAAAGCGTATCTGTGCTACCTATAAAAAATATAGGCCCCCCCCCGATAAAAAAATAGTAGCAAATATCTAATCTATTAATATTATATTAAATATATAAATATATAAATATATAAATCTATAAATCTAAAAATATAAAATAAATCTAAAAATATAAAATAAATAAAGAAAAAAAGGGTAAAACTTTGGACTCGAACCAAACCCACCGAAGCCACAGATCGGTGCTCTACCAGATGAGCTAGAATTACCTATTAATGCAATCCAATTCAATACCCGACTATTGTAGATAAGTAGATTAGTAGATAAAAAAAATAGTTGATAAAAAATAGTTGATATAAAAAATAAAAATAATAGATAAAAGGTTAGTTTGTAAGTAAAGGGACTTGAACCCTTACGAATAAAAATTCACTATTTCCTAAGAATAGCTTGTCTACCAATTTCAACATACTTACATATTAACATACTTAATGACAGAATAACTACTATCATACTATCGACTATTTTCTACCCGAACAAATAACAAATACCAAATACCAAATACCAAATACAAGTAAAAAAAGTCGAGTCGAAAAGTAGATAATAGATAAAAAGGTATAAAAGGGGATAAAAATATATAAATAAATATAAATATATCTTTATCTTTATCTTTATCTTTATGTTTATCTTTATGTAAATCTTAAATCAAAAAAGTAGATTCTAAATTCTAAATTCTAAATTCTAGATTGTAGATTGTAGATTGTAGATTCTAGATTGAAAAAATAGATTGTAGATTGTATATTCAAGATAATTGATGAAGAAATGGTCAAATAAAATAAATTAAGAGAATAGGATCATGAATGATACCATTAGAGCAAATAGACCAGTAGCTTCAGCAAGAGCAAATCCAAGAACAGCGTATTGGAATAGTTGGTTTTTAACACTAGGGTTTCGAGATGTACCTTGAATTAGAGCATAGAATACAATAGCAACACCGATACCTGCACCAGCAAGAGGAATTGTAGCAATACCTGCACCAATAAATTTAGCAGCTCCAAGCATTATAATAAAAATATAAATAATATATGTTAATATATAAAATTAACATTAATATGTAATCTGTAATCTGTAATCTGTAATCTGTAATATAATAAATAACTATTCTCTACTATAATAATAATAATTGTACTAATAAAAAATAAAGAAAAATAAACTTTTTTATTAATTATTCATAATAAATAATTAATTTAAAAAAGTAAAAAAAGTAGTAGTACTAAGTAGTAAGTACTAAGTACTAATAAAAAAGGAAAAAGTATAAAAAGTATAAAAAGTATAAAAAGAATAGTAGATAATATATAAAAAGGATATAAATTGTACCTATACTCTCTCAAAGTAATAGTAATAGTAATAGTAATAGTAATAGAAATAGAAATAATAATAGTAATAGAAATAATAATAGAAATAGAAATAATAATAGAAATAGAAATATAAATAATAATAGTAATATAAATAGAAATATAAACTTATCTTATGTTATGTTATGTTATGTTATGTTATCTTTTTCAAGTATAAATAAATAAAATATAAATAAAAATAGTAGTAAAAAAGTAAATAAATAAATAAAAAGGGAAAAGGGTATAAAGATAAAGTAAGAAAAGGAAAGAAAAGGAAAGAAATAAATAAATATAATATAAATAAAAGTATAAAAATCTTAGGGGGTGTAAATATTTTATAGGTAGTAGATCTACGCTATTTAATAGCAAGTTAAATAAATAATATTATAGGGAGGATAAGAACGCAAAAATGACAAATTCCAATATATATAATATAAATAAAAGCATAAAAATCTTAGGGATGGGGTAAAATTTATAGGTAGTAGATCTACGCTATTTAAGATCAATATTATCTAAAATAATTATAGGGAGGATAAGAACGCAAAAATGACAAAATACCAATAAATAAAAATATAAATATTTCTATAAATATAAATAAAAATAGAAATATAAATATAAATATAAATATAAATATAAATAAAAATAAAATTATCCCGCTATTTTTAGTAAAAAATAAGTAAAAAATAAGTAAAAAATAGCTAGTTGGACCTTTGTAAAAGGGAGGATAAATATAATTATCCCGCTATTTAAACATTAAAACATTTAAACATTAAAAGATTAAATTATAAAAAAAAAATGTTTTAATAGCTAGTTGGACCTTTGTAAAAGGGTAAAAGGGAGGATAATAAAATTATAGGGAGGATAAGAACGCAAAAATGGTAACCAACAAATAAATAAATTTATAGGGAGGACAAAAACGCTAAAATGATGAAATGTGATATAATATATTTGCTAAGAACGCTAAAATGTGATATAATATAATATAATATAATATAATATAATATAATATTATTATAGGGAGCAGAAGAACGCAAAAATGATAAAAGTCTTTATGATAAATGATAAATGAGAAACGATAAAAGTCTTTATGAGAATCTTAATCTGAATCTTAATCTTAATCTTAATCTTAATATTATCATATACACCTATTTTATCACTTAGTACATTATTACTTTTTATTTAAGTTATTTTCTACTATTTTTTTAGCTACTAGCTACTTTTTTTAGCTACAATAGTCGGGAAGGATAATATAGGATCATTATACACTTATTTTGTATTATTTTTATATTATTTTTATATTATTTTTATATAATTTTTATATAATTTTATACTATTAACAAAAAAAGTCGAAAAGTCGAAAAGTCGAAAAGTAGAAAAGTAGAAAAGTAGAAAATAATAGCAACTAATTATAATTATTATTCTAATTATTATTCTAATTATTATTCTAATTCCATTTTTCGACGAAAATAGTCGGTTATTATTATAATTTATAATTTATAATTTATAATTTATAGTTGATTATTTTATAGTTGATTATAATTAATAGTTGATTATTTATATGCTAGTATAGTTTAATGGTAGAATTAGGTACTTCCAATACCCAGGTTTCGGTTCAATTCCGAATACTAGTACTTTTCAACTAGATACTTTTATCTTTTTTTAACTTTAACTTTAACTTTAACTTTAACTTTTACTTTAACTTTTACTTTTACTTCTACTTTTTTCTAATTTTTTAACTATTTTTTCTTACTTAATACTTAAAAATAGTTGAAAGTAGCTAATACTAGAATAGTAGAATAGTAAAATAGTATAATAGTCAGTAAGGTAATGTTAATAATTAATGATTAATGATTAATGATTAATGGTTAATAGTAAATGGTAAATGGTTAATGATTAATATAAATGGTTAATATTAATATTAATGTAAATGGTTAATATTAATGTAAATGGTTAATATAAATGTAAATGTTAATGTAAATGGTTAATGTAAATGGTTAATGTTAATGTTATGCTATCGATTGGTCTAATTTCATATATTATTGCTATTCCTCTTTTCTCCGATCGAATTTCTCCAACAATTTTTAGTCGAATAACTTCAATTTTTATAGTATTTTCAGCTCTACTTTGTTGGAATGTAATTTATTATTATCCTATTTCAGATAGTACTATTGGAATTTATAGTGGACTATTTAATGTAAATATTCTAACACTATCATTTGAAGTGGTACTACTAGTAATTTGTTCTATGATTCTATTTGGTTGGGGTCCAGTAACAAATAAAATTTATAATAATTATAAAATTGAAGATAATAATAAAGTAAATACAAATTTTGTAAAAATTAATACAATTGGAGAGTATTCTCTACTAGTAATTTTTGGTGTACTAGGTTCTTGTGTACTAATTAGTAGTAATAATCTACTATCAATGTACATGGGTATTGAACTACAAAGTTTTGCAGCTTATATTCTATGTAGTCTATATCGAAATTCACAATCAGCAACTTCAGCTGGTCTAAAATATTTCCTACTTGGAAGTCTAGCTTCAGGAATTATTCTACTTGGTACAGGAATTATTTATTCTGCAACAGGAATGACAAGTTTTGATGATCTAAGTAGTATTGTAAGTACAATGAATATAACAAATGTAATTGAAAATAATGATTTTGTAACAGTAAGTGTGGCATCAGGTCTAATTTTTATTGGAATTGGATATATTTTTAAAGTAGGTGCAGCACCACTATATAATTGGTCACCAGATGTATATGATGGAGTACCAACAATTATTACATCATGGATTGCAACAATGCCAAAAATTGGACTACTAGTATCACTATGTACAATTGTAAATGTATTTAGTGGAGGAGATCTAAGTAATATGGTAAATGGTGTAATTACAACAAACTTTACAAATCTACTACTAGTATCATCAGTACTAAGTTTTGTAATTGGTTCAATTGTAGGACTATCACAAGTACGAATTAAACGACTACTAACATTTTCAACAATTAATCATGTAGGTTTTCTACTACTAGCTCTAGCTGTAATAACAGAAGAATCAATGGAAGGATTTGTATTTTATCTAATTCAATATGCAATAACAAATGTAAATACATTCCTAACAGTACTAGCATTTGGTTATGCAACAAAAGGAATTATGAATACATCAGGACGAGTACGAGAATTCCAACTACTAGATGATCTAAAAGGTCAATTTAAATCAAATCCTCTACTAGCAATTAGTTTTGGAGTAAGTCTATTTTCAATGGCAGGAATTCCTCCTATGATTGGTTTCTTTGCAAAACAAATGGTTCTATATTCAGTATCTTACAATTATTCAGTAATTGCAGTAGTAGCAATTCTAATGAGTGTAATTGGTGCAAGTTATTACCTAAAAATTGTAAAACTAATGTTCTTTGATAATAATACATCATCATCATCTTCATCAACATCAAATATAACATCAGAATCAGAATCTGTATCAGTAAATAAAAATACAGATAATGAAGAATTTACAATTACAACAGTACATAGTAGTATTATTTCAATTCTAACACTAACAATAACACTATATCTATTTGATTCATCAATCCTTCTAAATGCTTGTCATCTAATTAGTCTATCTATCTTTAATAATTAATATAAAAAATATAAAAAATATATAATTATAAAAAGATAATAATCTAAAAAGAAGATAAATAAAAATAAAGAAGAAAAAATGAATAGTATTATGATTTTTCTAATTCTAGTACCAATTCTAGGATTCATTCTACTACTAGCAAATATTCTACTAGCAAAACATGTACCTTACAGTGAAAAAGTAACAGCATATGAATGTGGATTTTCACCAGTAGATACACCACGATCACAATTTACAATTCAATTTTATCTAGTAGGAATTCTATTTCTAATTTTTGATATTGAACTATTTATGACAATGCCTTATGCTCTAACAGTTTATGAAACAGGAGCATATGGATTCTGGATCATTATGGTATTCTTTGTAATTCTAACACTAGGATTTGTATATGAATTTAATTCAAAAGCACTATACTTTACAACACTAAATGAGAATAAAAATAAATAGGAAATATCCCCTTAATATAAATATAATAAGAAAAAGTATAATAAGAAAAAGTATAATAAGTAAAAAAGGAAATGAAAATAGAAAAATAATAAAAGTATCTAAAAAATAAAAGTATATTAAAGATAGCTAAGCTTCGCAAAGAATTTTTGATAAAAAAGCGTATCTCACCTCCCTATAAATAGTAAAATGTAAAAATTACATAATTAAAGCGTATCTCACCTTCCTATAAAATTATTTTCTCCCCCGATAAAAAATAGTAGAAAAACTTAATATTTAAAAAAACTTTTAATTTTAAATTTTTTATAAAATAAATTAAAATATAAATTATTATATTAATAATAAATAAATATAAATATTATGGTATAAATAAATATAAATATAAATATAAATATTATGTTATAAGCATCTTGAAGGACTCGAACCTCCAATAACCTAATCCGAAGTTAGGGACTTTAACCAATTAAGATAAAGATGCATAAAATAATAAATAAAAGGGAATAATAAAGATAACTTATAAATTACATCTTCGCTAAAGATCATGATATAGGTACCAGCGATTTTTTCGTGTATTAGCGAATATATTTTTTATTTGAAATTTTATTTTTTTCTATATTTACTTTTTGCTAACTATTTTAGACTTTTTTATCTAGTAGCAAAAGTAGAAAAAGCAAAAAAATAGTTTAAAGTTACTTTAAAATAATAGTTAAATTAGATTTAAATTATATAGGTCATCTAATATTGATATGGTTATGTGAATTAAGTTATTAAAGTGATTCACAGGGATACCTAGCAAAACATATCTTAAAGGAAGTTTATACTTAAAGTTTAAGTTAATAATTTGAATTCTTAAACAATCCTAAGGAAAACCATTAAGATAAATTACATTGGGAATTAAAACATTTTAGTACCAATAGGAAAAGAAATTTAACAAGACTTCTGGAGTAATGGTGAATGAAACAGAACTAGCTTAATCATTTTTAATTTTAATAATATACAATTAAATATTGTGGAATTCAATAAATATAATTAAAAATATTTTAATATTTAAAATTATACCAAAGAAGGTGAAAGTCCTGTAATAGTTATTATTAATAACAAATTAATTATGATAATTAAGTAATATGAAGACGGCTGCTTTGTATGAATTAATTTTAAGGGATACCATTCTCTAAAGCTAAGTATGATATGTTTTAGCGATAGTGAAGAGTAACGTGAGTGAAAGGTGAAAAGAAAGTTGATGACTAGTGAAATAGATTTTGAATTGTGAATCATATAAGCAAAAGATGAAGTTTTCGAGTAGAAAATTACAAGTTACCTTTTGCATAATGGGTCAGTTAGTTAATATTATATGCAAGATTTAATAGTCTTAGATAAATCAATTAAATTTATATTTATTTAAAAATAATAAATAATTAATAAATTTGAGAATAGTATATAGTATTAGATCCGAAACCAGATGATCTTTTCATGATCAGGTTTGAAAGGACCGAACAGGTTAATGTTGCAATATTATCTGAAGAATTGTGAAAAGGGGTGAAATGCCAATCTAATCTGGTGATAGCTGATATTCTGCGAAATCTATTTTAGTAGATTATTAATTATAGATTTTTATTTGTATAGCACTGAATCTCATTAATATTTAAATATTTATATTTAAAAAATTATTAATTAGGGGGTATTATACTCTACTATTGAGATTTAACCTCAGAAGGATAAAAATTGATTATTAGTAAACAGTCTATTTGTGATAAGGTAAATAGACGAAAGGTAAACAGACCAGACCATTAATTAAGGTCCCAAAATAATATTAAGTGAAATTAAGAAAGTTTTTAGTTTAGTACAATCATGAAGTAAGCTTGGAAGTAGCTATCTTTTAATGATAGTGTAACAACTCAATGATCTAATGATTAAAAGCGTCTAAAATTTAACGGGTCTAAGATATTATACCTAAATAATGGTTAATTTTATTAATTATATATAATTAATTATAATTATAATTAATTTAATTAAGGTAGCAGAACACTCAATTTTAGTGTGAAGAATAAGATAACATTTTATTTGGACGAAATTGAAGAGAGAATGCTGACATGAGTAACGAAAAGAAGATAAAATTCTTCTCACCGAATACGAAAGGTTTTCATGAAAAAGGTAATCTGTCATGAATTATACGGTTTCTAAGGAAATTATTAGAATTATAATTTCTGATGAAGTAATTATATAAAATTCTTAATAAATTTTAAGAACAGGAAAAATATATAATATTTTGTATAAAAATAACCGTACCTTAAACCGACACAGGTTCGTAGGTAGAGTATACTAAGGTGAAGAGATAAGACTAGTGAAGGAACTCGGCAAAATGCTTCCGTAAGTTCGACGATAAGGAAGGTCTTGTTAATAATATATTTATTTATATAATAAATTTTATATTTATAAAATAATTATTAATAGGATTACAAAAAAGTGAGGGCTTCGACTGTTTACTAAAAACACAGCAACTTGCAAAGACGAATAGTATTAGTATAAGTTGTGAACTCTGTCCAATGCCAATCTGTATAAAGAAGATAATGGTTTTTAATTTTAAAGATTAAAAATAAGTTATTAACTGATGCAGTGGTCAATGACGGTCTTAACCATAAGGATCTGAAAGTAGCGAAATTCCTTGGCCATTAAATGTGGTCCTGCATGAATGAGGTAACGCGGCCCTGCTGTCTCCACTAGTTTCTCAGTGAAATTGAAATAGCCGTGCAGATGCGGTTTACCTTCCGGAGGACGCGAAGACCCTATGCAGCTTTACTGTAATTTGAAATTGTTTTTTATTTTATTAAATGTAGTATACAAGGGAATGTAAATATCAGTGAAATACCTTGATTAATATTAATAAGAAACTAATTTGATGAATAATAAATTATATTATAAAAAGTAATATAATAATATAATAATATCAAAGACAGTTTCAGAGGGTCAGTTTTACTGGGGCGGTAGCCTTTAAGAAAGTATCAGAGGCCTTCAAAGGTACATTAAAATTGGTCAGAAACCAATACTAAAATAATAGTATTATTATGTAATAATAAAATGTGCTTTACTGAAAAATTGATAGATTAATCAGTTACGCAAGTAGGATATAGTGATCCGGTGATCCATAATGGAATGGTCATCGCTCAAGAAATAAAAGTTACGCTAGGGATAACAGGTTTATCGTTTGCGAGAGTTCATATTGTCCAAACGGTTTGACACCTCGATGTCGACTCTTCTCATCCTCCAGGTGTAGTAGCTTGGAAGGGTTCAGCTGTTCGCTGATTAAAGAGGAACGTGAGTTGGGTT